AATTAAGAGTTTATGATATTATACTCTAAGAAAAGAGTATAAAATTAGTATCTTCTCTTCTGATTAGCTCTTGATTGCCAATGGAATCGATCTTGTTCCTATTAGCTCTTGGGACCAAAACCTTGGTTATTAAGTTAATAACTGATTTCAGCTTTTTAGTATTATAAAAATATTAATTTAATAGGAGGTACTTTTATTTTAGAAATTTAACTTTGACTAAGTTCTTTCTTTCTTTTAAAACATGTTTGTAAGGACTGGTTATTAGTTAGTTAATAGGGTAATCTTTATTAAGTTAAGGTCCTTATTATAAATTTAAATTTTAAGTGAAGTTATTAAAAATTGAAGTCATAAGTATATCCTGTGTAAAAATATCGGGCATCTGCATAGGATAAGATGCTAAGATACTAGCTTCGTTAGAAGGTACTATGGTAGGGCTAACTACATTAAAATCAGGATCTACTACTGTTTCCTGAACAGTAAAATAATTTAAATTGGGTTCTGTGATTGTTTCAACGACCGTAGTAGTTGTTTCAGTGACCGTAGTTTTAACTGTTTCTTCTATTACAGGGATAAAAGATCAATGCCGATAATAGCTGCAGTACAAATAGCTCCAACTAATAAGCCTCCAACTATAAATCCAAATAGGAAATCGTGATTTGAGTTAAATTAAAAAGTTCATGGAGAATAAGTTATATGTATCAATTTTTGGTTTAATTAAGTTAATTACTATAAGATTTTGAATCTTATTTTATAAATAGGATATGTCTATAAAAACAATAATTTTTTATTAATGTATATCACTTAATAGAGCTTGAAACACCCTATCAAATAATATTTTTATGGGGGGATACTTTCATATTAAATTTTTAACTTCAACCTAAAAATTGTAAAAGGTTTTTAAATGGGTACTTAATTTCTAACCATAAATTAGGGGGGTAATATATACCATTTATAGGGTATAAATTATTCAAAATTGGTTCTTTTTGCGTTCATCTGGCTAGAAAGTGGTTTAAGTTCATTTATCCCTTCTTTAGTTAAATGTTCTTTCTTATTGATTATTTCCATTCCTTTACAGAAATCTACAAAATCTAGGGCTTTGGCCCCTAGAATATCAACCCCTTCAATTTTCCTAATAAAAAGGTTAATATTTTTAACAGAGGTTAGATAATAAGCATAAGTTGTTCTATTGGGAGAATCCTTGATAACTTTTCCTACACCTAAGAATGTGGCAATACACTCTAAAGTAATTAAACTTACACCATCTTGACTTATAGTAATAATTGGCTCACAATTAGCACCTAAGATAAATTTTATATGTCTTCTTATGTTTAAGCCAAAATGGCCATCGGCACTCATGAAACCACAAAGCCAATTTATATTCATTGAAGGTAACTTTGGGTTAAAGTTGGGTTCAACGGTAGGGGGAGTAATTAGGGAAACTGGTTGACAATAAATTAGACAACCCTTTTTTAAATTGAGCTTTAATACCAATTATTTTTAGTAACTGAAGTTAAGTGTTCACCTTTTCCCATTATATCTAAAACAGTTGACCATAAATGAAAATAAACTAGTTTATAGGTTAATAGGGGGTAATTTACAAAATGTGTTTGAATTATTTTACAATTTGAAACACCGCCAACAGTGTATCTTATAGTATTATCTGAGCCATGCCTAGAGATATTACCAATATTACAAAAAAACGATTTAACTAGTTCTAACATTTGCACATTAGCACTATTTTCCGAAGCTACAATCTGGAAATTAATAGAAACAGACCAACCTATTTCATTTTTAACACTTTTTGATATTGTAACATAAAAAGAACCATCCCCGTCAGTTAACCCTGTAACCTGCCAAGGATCTAATAAGTTTACTTTTCTCATTACTATGATTGTTAAATTAATGTAATTCGATAGCATCTTTGATATATGAAATAGTTAACAGTGTGAATACATAAGCTTGTATTAATGAAACTGCTAATTCTAAACCACATATTGCTAAGAAAACAGTAAACGGAATTAAAGTAAGTACCGCTACAACAGGACCACTTAAGAATAATTTATAAAGGAAGGTAGATAAAATTTTCATTAAGGTGTGTCCTGCACACATATTAGCGAATAGTCTTATACCTAATGAAAGCGCTCTTGCCAGATAAGATACACTTTCGATAAGTACCAATAAGGGAACTAAAGCTAAAGGGCAACCAGAGGGTACAAAATATGAAAAAAAGTGTAATTTATGAATACTTAAACCTAAAATAGTAACTGCTATTAAAATAGTGAAAGAGAAACCAATACTTACTATAATCGAAGTAGTAATAGTAAATGAATAAGGTATATTACCAGTTAAATTAGCTATTAAGATGAAAAAGAAGATTGAGTAAATAAATGGTAAGTATACTTCTTTTCCTAATTGTTCTCTTACCATTGAATGGATACTAGCATATAAACTTTCTAAAACAATTGACCATTTACTTGGTACTAATTTAACTTCATTATTACCAGCAAAATGTATTCCAATTATTAAAAATGAAACTAATAAAGAGTATAACCCTAAATTAGTTAAAGTTATATTTAAATATCCTAATATAGGTGCATTTATCCCTATTAAATTAGTAACTTCAAATTGTTCTAATGGTGAATTTACCATTAAATGGTTTGTATTTAATAACATATTGTGTGTTTATTTATTTTATTATCATTTTTTGGTTTAATTTTAATTTATTTATTTTTTAATTTTTATAAAGGTAGAGTCCTTGTAAATATAAAAAAAGTAGGTAACTGTAAATAGGATTTATTTATAGTATAATAATATAGTTTATTATGTATATTACTTAATTAAGGGTATTAATCTTAATTAATTAATATTTTAATGGAAAGATACTTTTATCTTTAAAATATAACAGATATATTTATTCCCATATAAAAATGTTATTGTTTATTTCATTTAAGTTTTAAACTAGGGAAGTAGGACTTGATATCTTTTTATTTTTATTCTGGCATAAGGAATGAATCATTTTGGTATAACTACAAGTTGCACCATGCTGTACTAATTACCAAATTTTAATTTTTATATTAAGTAAGATCTTAACCTTACTTGCCTTCTTATTAGAAAGAGATACCCCTTCCTTATAGGTCGTGTCATAATAATAATACCCCTATCTATCTAGAGACTCTAAAGAGTAGATAATTTCTTTGTTTATAAATATTATTTTTATTTAGGGAAATAGGCATTTAACCCACTCTTCTTGTCTAATATTTTTATATAAACATTGTAAGTCTATTACACCTTTTTCCTTTTTAGGATTAAAGACATGATAAGTTATACAGAATTTATAGAAATTACGATCACTTAATAATTTAGCAACTAATTCTAATGTTTTAGACAATTCATCTACTTTATTAGTATTTCTAATACCAGTAGAATCAATTGATTCTAGTTCTTTGATAACATAAGTTAATATTTAACCACTCTCTTCGCTTATACTACATTCTTCAACTATATCCCGTATTCTGTCTACTTTACAGTTTAAAGCATCTATAGTTGGATTAGATTCTACTTCTTATATTGGTACAGTTTCTTGTTCTTCTACTTTTGAGGAGTAAGTACTTATTGTTTCTAATTGAATATTTTCTCCATTATCTAATGAGTTTCTAATTGTGTCACCTTCATCAATCAAGGTACTTTTAGTATTATCCATTTCTAATACTTTTGATTTATTTTGTTGATAGGTACTCATTTGTTCCTTAAATTCTTTTGATCTTTGAAGAACTTCTTGGTTACTCGGATACTTTGTTACCTGATCTATTGCTTCTATTTATTCACCGGCACTCTTTTGTAATTCCATGATCCTTTCTCTTTCTTTAGCTTCTTTCTTTAAAGATTCTATTGTTTTGCCCTGTTGATAAATTGTATATTTATCTTTAAGTTTACTCAAGATCCCTATTGAAGTTGTTAAAATAAAGATTATATTATTACTTCCCCTAGTACCTCTTTCTCCAAATGAAAGAGTAACAATTTTACCGATTAAGTAATTTAAATATACATCCATTTTAAGTTTAATTTTAAATAATAAAAATAGTTTCAAGTAAACTATCTAACTAGAGTTTGAAAGAGTTTTTTTATAAACTTTACACCAAATAATAAATATATTTAATTCAATATCATTTTTCTCTACAATAATTGAATCAAAAATTTATTTATTACGTCTTTACACTTATAATGTATGCACTTTACTACTAACCCTCTTTCTCTCTATTACATAATGTATTACATATATACCAGTCAACACAACCTATATACCCCCCTATCTTATTTATTAAAGTAAATACCGGATTTAGATTAATAATAACATTTATGAAAGGTATCCCTTTTTATATAGAACAAATTAAAACTAGTAAAGGTGGCAATGTCAAATTACAATTCTTAGGTTTTCTAATTTATAATATTGTAATTATGTTGTTAAGTTTATTGGTATTAGTAAGATTATATTCTGTGTTGAATATATACTATACGGATATCTATAAAATGGTAGTAACATATAATTTTATTATAGCACTTACATTATGCGGTCTATGCCTAGAAGAAAAATATACTGTTGTAAGGTTTTCCGCTGATGAAGTAGACATTAATAACTTAAATTTCATTCAAAAACTATTATTATTATAATTACCATTTGTAATACTTATAAACATTTGTAACTATATTCCAAATATGGCTGATATATTCAAATTTATTTTTAGTAGTAATACTATTTACTGTCAACCTGATGGTCCTGGGCCGCGTGTACCAGCTACAAACATCAATGAGCAACAAGTTTTACAGCAAAATACTCAAAATGCTAGTCAATCTACTTCGAATGTTAATGTACAAAGAGTTAATCAGGTAAATCAACAGGAAGGTGATGCAAGACCTGCTACTAATAATGAAAATCTGGGTAACAACCCCTTTATAAATTGGAATTTATTTACTCGATATAGAAATAGTAGTAATACTATGCTGGAACTTAATTATAAATGCGAAAACGATTCATTTTGGGATAATATCTCATATTTAAGAAGATTAAGAATGGAAAATTTTATAAGGGAAGATGTTTTGATAAATTAGGAAAATTTGGTTGTAGAAAAAGCTAGACAATCTTCTTGCTGTAATGCTTGGTTATTAAGTGATAAATTTCAATGTAGAGTAAGTCAAAATTGGGAAGCTGATAAATTATTTGGGTTTCCAATATTATTCAATGGAATTTATGATTTTGCTTTTAATAATACTGGTACTGTCAATTATACACATATAGGGCGTATAGATAAATTTGAAAATATCTTACAATTAATCTATTATATGAAATATGAAACTAATCTCGATTCTTCGGATAAATATAACCTAGTTCGAAATATGATTTACCTTTTTTCCATTCTATGGACGGACAATTAGACACAAGAAAAACTGATAGTTTATTTGATCAAATTTTTAATTTAATAGACTCAAATTTAAAGTCAGGTAACTATCTGGTTAACGGAACATGCTTTTCTAAAGAACCTGTCTATGTTATAGATGTTAATGGTTTTAATGTGGTATTTTCTTCCTATGATGAACTTGTTTGGGGGAGAAACATTGAAATTAGAAAATTTATGATATTTGATAGTTTCTCACAATTAGTATCTTATCTTAATAAATGTAATAAAGAATGGGAAGATGACTGGACATTGCATCTAAAATCCCCTAGTTTAAATACTTTAATAGGTAATGATTTTACCTTATTTTGTAATGCTAATACTACTATTATTGGTAATAGAATTATAGTTAATTCTTTAAACTTAAATACTGAGGTTGTTGATAGTATGGGAGAAGTTTTATTAAATAACAGAGGTATAAATTTGTCAAATGGAACGATCAGACTTATATCATAGAACAGGATTAGATTATGTTAATAGAAGAACAGCATGGTTTATAACTAATTATAACTATAATACTAAATTAACTGCAGCTGTTGAAAAACATCTTACATTACATAATATACCATTTAATACATCCCCATACAAACTTAGCTTAATAGGTAGAGTACCTAATTGTCGATTAGGGTGATCCCAGTTCGAATCCACTAGATGCTCTTAGCCTCTTGCTTCACTTACGATAAAAGTATAAATCTTTTTAGAAACCAAAATACATTTAGAGAACCCTTATATCCATTTTTAATTTATTTATTTTTAAATTTAAGTCGCTCAACCATTGATTGTAGAATCTACTAAAATTAACTTTATATTTATTTATTTATTAAAAAATAAAACCTTTAAGTAACATTTTTAATAGAATTTATATCTATTACTGTGCTTATACTAAAAAGAACTTAAAATTACTGAACTACTTAATTTTTATACAGGGGCCTTTAAGATTTATCGTAAGTAAAAGAGCAGCTAATGGATTTGAACCATTATTATCCCGAACTTTGTAAGAGAAAAGGGGCGAAGACCGTAAAGATCCCATTCTATTTCTTAAATATTGGTCAATAGCTTCAATATTCTGACCTTTTAAATTAAAGGTACTTGCTCTCATTTGTAATTCAAATAAGTGATTTTTTGTATTTGGTAAATTTTCTTGGTCATGGAAAAATTTAAATGCTCTCATAAAGTAATCAGCATTACCCCATCCGGGAGAGAGTTATAAGGAGTAGATGCAATCTGTGGACCAAATATGTTTCTTATTAGAGTATCTCCTAGAAAGTTTTGCCATTCTAATAATTCAGAATAGTATTTATTATTTACAATATTAAGGCATTGTGAATAACTATCAACCAAGAATCTTTCTCTAACTACTCCATTTATAGTTAAAATTCTATATTGGGAATCATAATGGGTAAACTCCAATAAAGAATCTCTAGCTGCAGCAGTAGGTTCATACCATTGGATAATTAACTGGGGGGTCTATAGAGAAAATAGATTGGGATCCAACTCTTTGTATTAAAGCTTGATTAACTTGGTAAAAATCATGAGATGTTTGTTCTAAACTATACAAAATAGAAGATTTTAAGCTTATTGGCATTTCAATATCATGTTTAATAGTTACATACAAGTGATTTAAGGATGGATAATTACTAGCATCTACTCTATATAAAATCCTTATTTCCGGATATTGAGTATCACCACATAAAACCGTTGCTAACTCATAAAAGTTATTAAAAAATATTACTTTATTATTATAACTCATATAAGGTAATACATGACCGGTACCATTTGTATAATAAGTTATAGAATTAGTTTTATTTAAACTTATACTTTTTTAATGGCTAGAGTAATTCCTTGATCCATGACATCTTTGGTTAATTGATTAGACCTATTCGATTCTTGAAGAAAAGAGATACAATCCCAAAATTATGAGTTTTCAAGATGGAATTTATAAATATTTACAATATATTGTTGTTGGGTCTATTTCCAACAAATTCACCAATTTTTATTAAGGGTTTTTCAGCGCTTGGTCTGTCAAATGGTGATAAACCAAATTCGGAACTAGAATCTGATAATTTATCTACTTCTATTAAAGGGGGCTAATAAATTAGTATTATTTTTATTAACTTGAATATTATTATTATTTTGTCGGTTTAAATTAGTAGAACTACCAGTATTTATTTGCTGATTTTTGTTTATCTAATAAAGCTTCTTGATGATTTGAATTAACTTGTTCATCCGTATTCTGAGTAGGGATATCATTATCCGGTTGACAATAAACAGTACCAAAAATATTTAAAGAAGGTAAATTTATTAAAACAGAATTTAAAAATAGAACAAAAGGTGTTAATAATAACATAAACAATTGAAGAAAGGTAAAATTATATATTTTACTTAAATCAAGTTCATACTGATAATTATTAAAACTATTATAAATATAATTTATATACATAAATAATACTAGCACTAGTTCATAAAGCATAAATCCAATAAATGAATCACCATGATAATCTAAGTAAAAGGTACTGATTCTAATTAATACTAATAAACTTAATAATACTAATCCTATGTTATATATTAAATATCCAATATAATAATATAGTACTTCTTTATTAAAAAGAATTTCCCTTAAGAAGAAAGGAATACCCTTAAAAACTACTGTAGTAGTTCTACATAAGATATTTAACCCTAAAAATAAGGAGTAATAAATACCAGATATTAATAACACAATTTTTAAATTAGGATAATTACTTAAATAATCAAAAATGTCAACCCTTAAAAATAAAGTTAGAATTCCTAATATTATTATTATTAAATTAAAGAATAAATTTGCAAGTATACCGGTTTGGAGTTTAACAACTTTAAAATAATAATTAATTGAATTTTTAATAATAAATTTAATTTTTTTAACAATTTAATTTTATTTTATAGAATATTTTATCATCGTTCTTAAAATTAAGAAAATACCGTGAATATTCTTCTCTTTTACATAAAAATGTGTATAGGGTTTCATAACTTTAATATTTTCATAAAATAATATTAATTTTAGTTGCAAATCATTTAAAGATATTTTAATTATACTACTGAATTTTTAAGTAAATTTGATTAGTTCCTGATCTTATTTTCCTCTTATAGTGATGTATAATGATAGTTATATAAAACAAATGAAAATTATACCCATAATAAAATATTAGAGTCCCCGGACATAGGCATAAGAGTAAAAAAAGATTCATTTTAAGAATGATATTAAAGGGGGAAAAATTAAAAATTGTATTTAAAATACTTATAAATTTCTAAGAATAGTAAAGCTATCGACTGGTATAGTAGCAAATCTATTCTTCTCTTTTAAATAAAATAAAATTTTGAGGGGGTTATATTTTTTATATTTTTTATATTTTTTATATTTTTTATATTTTTTATATTTTTTATATTTTTTATATTTTTTATATTTTTTATATTAATAGTATATTCTTCACTGAAGATAGATCCATATTTTATTTGATCTGTTTCTTTATCATAAAATACTTCTTTGTTTACAGGACTTTGCGTAATTAAAGAAGTTAAACCCATAAAGAAATTTTTATTAAATTCTTTAATTTTACATTCTAAATCTGCAATACTTGTTACAGTTCTACTATTAACAAAAGAATTTAAATCTAAAATAGATTGAGGTAAATCTTTTTTTATCTAATGAAACAAGATTAAAATTAAATTCAGAGAATAAATCTTGATTAATACTAGTATTAAAATTATGAGGGACATTAATAATAAAAGGTTTTTTATTTTGGTTGTGGTGTTAACAGTTTACCTTCTCTGTTTCTTTATTCTTTTAATAAAAGTAAGGGGTAAAAGTATCGTTTACAATATAGTAATAACATCAAACAGTAATTTAAAGGGGTTATTAAGGAAAAACTAGCAAATTTATAAAAAAGGAGGGCACAAGTCCAAAAGCCACAATTCACTGAAAGGTGATCAAGTTTCATTAGATTTATTTAATGTTGACAAAGAATGTAGGCGATCCTAAGGGAAACCTTTATATTTAAACTTCCCGAAGTAAAACATTTCATTAGGGAAAGGAAAGGAAATCAACCGAGACTCCGAAAGTAATGGCGAGTGAAATCGGACCAGCCTTTAAATAAAATAAATTTAACAAAAATACACACCAGAAACCAAAGAAGGTAAAATAGTCCTGTATGTTAAATCTTTTTAAAATTAATGTTTAAATAAGTATTATTAAATTAAAATTTATTTAAATAATGAGTACGACGAGAGTGAACTTGTCGGAATATAGGGGAACCATCCTCTAAGGCTAAGTATTTATAAATTTAGCGATAGTGAAAAGTACCGTGAGGGAAAGTTTGAAATAGTTATGTATTTTTAGACATAAATGAAATAGTTGAATTAGTAACTCTATAAGCAGTCGAAATTTATGATTATAAATAACGGCGTACCTTTTGCATAATGGGTCAGCAAGTTAATAGGAGTAGCAAGGTTCAAAGCCTTAGTGAAAGCGACCACACTAACTAGCTAAAAGTATTCTTAGTTTCATAGATATTAAGAATAGGATATCCTTCATAGTCATAAGGCTAAGAAGTTAAATATTTTCTAGGTTAATAGTGATGGGTGAGTTACTTCTATTAGACCCGAAGCTAGGTGATCTTCCTAAGACCAGATTATAATGGATCGAACGGGTGAATGTAGCAAAATTCTCCGAAGAGTTTTAGGAAGCGGTGAAATGCCAATCTGACCTAGTGATAGCTGGTTTTCTACGAAACATATGTAAGTATGACATCTAAACAAAATTTATGGTGGTACAGCACTGAGTTCCCAACTATTTCTTTCTTAAAAAAGAAAAGTTTAGGTTGCGGGGACGTCGAAAATCTTACCAATGGAAGAGAATCTCGGAATGACATAAATTGATGTTAGATATTCAGACTGCTCATGCGAAGTTGGGTAGTCAAGACGGAAACAGCCGAGAACACGAAACAAGGTCCCAAATGATTTTTAAGTGAAATGAAGGAAGTAATATATTGAATGCAGCTGTAAAGTGAGCCTGGTAGTCGCTATCTTTTAATAAACGTAATGTAACAACGTAGCAGCCTTATACAATAGAATATTACGCCAAAAATTTAACGGGTCTCAAAAAATCAACCGATATCGTGTTTATTTTGAATAATAAAAAAAAATTAATATTCAATATATAGGTAGTAGAACATTCAGTATACTGATGATCAAACAGTGTTTCATTGTTTTTAGGTCACTGAAGAGAGAATGCTGACATGAGTAACGTAAAAAGAAGTTATAATACTTCTCGCCGAATACGAAAGGGTTGTAAGGAAAGGTTAAACCACCTTATGTTAATGCGGCCTCTAAGGAACAAAACCAAAGTTTTGTCTGATGAGTATGAATTAGAAAGTCCTGAAAATTTTTTAAAATAAAAGGGACCAGGAAAAGAATATATTCTTAACTACCGTACCCTAAACCGACACAGGTTCGTAAGTAGAGAATACTAAGGCGTAGAGCTAAAAGTTGTTAAGGAACTCGGCAAGTTCTCCTCATAAGTTTGACGATAAGAGGAACCCTTTAAAGGGTGGCACAAAATCGGAGGCCCCGACTGTTTACTAAAAACACAATTCAGAGCAATGATCAAAAATCATAGTATTCTGGATGAAATTTGCCCAATGCCATTAACATAAAAGAGGTTATGGGTAACTGTAACTGATTGAAAGTCTGGTTAATAGCGGTCTTAACTATGAGGATCCAAAGGTAGCAAAATAAATTGGCCATTAAATGTGGTCTGGTATCAATAGTGTAACGATGGTCTCACTGTCTCTACAACTTGCTCAGTGAAATTGAATTACCCGTGCAGATGCGGGTTACCTCCAGGTGGACGGGAAGACCCTATGCAGCTTTACTGTAGTTAGCTATCATATTGATCTACAACAACCTTAGTTAATAGTAATTAGGGATGTCGATTGACGAAAGATGGAATACCTTCTGACTTTGGTTGGGTTAATATTTACCTTTTTAAGTCATATACCATATATGACTCAAAATTTTCTTTTGTTTATTATATCTAGATTCTGTTATACAGAGTTATATGGTATCAAGCTTATAAGGGATAGGTGGCTAATTGGCAGTTTGACTGGGGCGGTCGTCTTTGATAAAGTAGCAAAGTACATCCAAAGATATTTATTATTATAAGCAATCTTTTTTTAAAAAGATACAAACTAAAAATTCATAGTATCTGTATAAACTATGTTGAATATAATTTATTATATTTTTAATTAACTTAAGGTATAGCTAGAAAATTGAATGGAAATCAATCAACCAGTGTGAAAGGTTGTAATCGGCGTAATGGCGGAAAGCATGCCTAACTGAAAGACTTAGAAGTCGAACAGATACGTAAGTAGGGCATAGTGACCCTTCGCTATATTATGGAATAGACGGGGATCAATCGATAAAATTAAATAAAATGAAGTTTATGTTTCACCGTAAGTGTGCCCCTGGGGCCCTCAAAACTTAGAATTGGTTTAAATGGTGGTACCTTCGTCTAAGTTGAGGATAAATAAGAATCCCACTATTCTATTTTAATATGAAATAGAGCATGCTTAGACGCTTACAAAAAAAATAAAAATTTAATTAAAATTGAAAATAATAAGCGAAAACAACTTAAATATGAATTCGTTAAACTTATCTTTAAATAAATCTGGAGTATATCTAATTACTAATTTGATTAACGGTAACAAGTATGTAGGAAGTTCTGTAGTTTTAAAAAGAAGATTTAAGGAATATTCAAATCCTCTGTATATTACTAGAAATTTAAAAAGAGGTAATAGTAAACTACTTAATGCTCTTTTGAAGTATGGTTACCTTAATTTTGAATTTAAAATATTAGAAACTATTGAGTTTTTACATTCTAAGACTAAATCAGAAAGAAGAACATTACTCTTGGAAAGAGAACAATATTATATGAATGAAATTAAACCAGAATATAATATTAATCTAAAGGCTGGTAGTAACTTCGGAAGAGTTTTTTCTGAAGAAGTTAGAAAAAAAATGAGTTTGGCTAAATCAGGTAAACCTGGAAATAAAAAAGGAGCTGTTTTATCACCAGAATCAAGAGCTTTATTTAGAGAGAAAAGTGGAATGGCCAAAGGTGTAGCTATGCTAAATGAAAATAATAAAGTATTAAGTTATTTTAAATCTATTCAATTAGCTAGTGAAGCAACAGGAATCTCTAGAATTAGAATAAGTAGATGTGCCAGAGGTATTAGAAAAGAATTAAGCGAAAACGGAAAAGTATTTAAATTTAATTATTGTGATCTTTAATCATAAATTTTACTACTTTAATTTATTTAGTAGCTTTTGTCGCTTTAATTAGCAATAATTAAATGAAAATTGGGTTAATTTCAAGGATATCTCTATCTACCTTTAGTTCCTATTTCCCATCTATGGTGAAAGGTGAAAAGGGGAGGGAGACAATTTGAAGCGAAGCTACTATTAACTGTACTTTAATTTTTTTAAGCAAAAAATAAGTATGATAGTAGAACGTTCAACGACTAGTGGGTGAGTTCAGTTAACAATAATCCCACCACGAACGCCCTTCAACTAGTCTGTAATAGTTGGTGACATAGTCTGAACCATTTAGTGATAAATGGATACTTAAGATAAAGAGCTTAAGTGATAACATAATTGAAAAGTTACGCTAGGGATAACAGGCTGATAGCTGGTGAGAGTACACATTGTCCCGGCTGTTTGGCACCTTAAATACATTGGGGAATATAAATAGAAATGTTTATATAGTAATTGGCTATATGCTGGAACACCCTAAAGCTTTAAGTACTCATTTATTTTTAAATAATAAATTGTAATAATCTTAATGATTGGGTAATCAGCAGGGAAGTTACTTATTTAGGTTATAGCAACTGTAAAATTTGTAATCCCTCAACGACTGCACGCCAACATCCAGTAGCTACATAAAGGTATTCTTATGCTGGATGAAGATATAGTCTAATCTTAATTGAAAAATTAAGCTCTCAATCCTATTAATAATAAAGGTAAGAGGGGGTATATTTTTAGTATACTAATATTGCGATGTCGACTCAACCTATCCTCCGGGGGTAGAAGCTTGGAAGGGTTCGGCTGTTCGCCGATTAAAAGGTTACGCGAGTTGGGTTTAATACGACGTGAGTCAGTATGGTCCCTATCTTCTGGAGGGATAAATAGTAAAAAGGGGCAGACCTTCTAGTACGAAAGGATCAATAGGCTGTGTTTCTCTAGTGTACCAATTGTAAAACTCTATTTTTAAAAATTAAAAAAGATTAAATAAAGATTAAAGCATAGTTGGGTAGCCACAAACATGATAGATAAGCGCTGAATGAATATTAAGCAGGAAGCTATCCCCTGGATACTATCTTATTGATTATCTTTTTAATTAATATTTTTTTATTAATTTTCTTTTTAATCAATGTGAATAAGAAATAGAACATTTCTAAATAGGATGCAAATGAAAGTGCTGTAAAGTATTTAGTTTAGCATTACTAATTTATTATATAGACTGGATGTTATTAATTGTTTTTTTTTTTAGACAAAATCTTATTATTACTTAAAAAAAGGGGACCCTATTTGTTCGCTTTTTATATCAGGACACTACCTTATGAAGGTTAAATTTACTCTTCAAAATGTAAGAGGGTTTTTAATGAGTGTTTATCTTTATAGAATTTTAACTTATTTTAAATAGGGATTTTATTTGAATTATAATTTATTCTGCCTATAATAATGGATAATTTTAATTATGATCAATCAGATTTAAAACTAAAGTGATTAATCAAATTAAAAATTATTTGATAATAAACCTTTTTAACTATTTTCTACATTCACTAAATCTAAACCAATGAAACATAATGGGCAAAAGTAAATTAACTCATTGTTACTGTTCATTAAGTTTTTGGCTTTTCAAGTTTAAAAATTTTTCCATGTTACTTATCCAATAAGGACCAACAGAGAATAGTTAAATTTGGTCAATTACTCATATATTTTATATTTCAAATTTGAGTCTAAAATGTTTATTTTCATTATATTAATAAGCAATATAGTGTAAAGGTTAGCACAATTTGCTCATCATCTGTTAGATCTGGTTCGATTCCAATACTTGCTAATCCTTACTAAAAATTTTAATAGGTCTTAATCCATACCTATCTAGGTATAAGGGTAACTAGAAGAATAAGTGTAAAGAGTTACATAATAATAATAAATAAAAAAATATAAATATTATTTATAAAACTATGTTTAGTAACTTAAGTAAAATTTTATTTAAAACATCTTTGGACCTTTTATTAAGGGGTTAATATTCTTTTCAGATAGAAAAACTATCAAAATATTAGGTTCAATATTTGGATCGTTTAGGTTTTTAATGCTTTATCAGGTTTCCTTATATTCATTAACTTGTATGATTTCAAGAACGGTTTCTCTGTCCCTGCTTCATTATTCTCTTTCTTAAATCTTTTTAGGGTTCTATGAACAAATAGATAAATACTTCCCTAATCATCCACCTGGTATATTCTCTTCTCTTCTGGAAGAATTCTATAAATTTATAAAGCAGTCATTTAAAAATAAAAGAACTAGTGTTAGTTAATCAATTAACACTAAATCAAGCAATCATATAAATTAAAATTTAAAAAATAAATATAAACTTTATTGTGAATTATCAATTTTTAATTTATATTTATTAATCTTCTATGAAGTCATTATTGACAAATCATTAAAATGCTAACAGACAAAATTAATTTTATTAAATATAAAAAAGTTTAATAAAAATCAAAAATATATGTTATTAAACATAAATAGAAATTTATTTCAAAGTTTTCCATTCCATTTAGTAACTATATCTCCATGGCCTATATTAGTTAGTTTTTCATTATTAAATTTAACAGTAGGAGCAGTATTATCAATGCATGGATATGGTGATTTTACATTTATAGTAGGTTTAGCTTCAACAGGTTTAGGAATGTTATTATGGTTTAGGGATATCATTTTAGAAGCAACTTATTTAGGATGTCACACTACTCAAGTACAAAAAGGGTTAACAATAGGAGTAATTTTATTCATTGTTAGTGAAGTATTTGCATTCTTATCTGTATTCTGGGCATTCTTCCATTCAAGTTTAAGTCCAAGTGTAGAAATTGGAGGGGTATGGCCACCACAAGGAATAGAAGCATTATCAGCATTTGGAATACCATTATTAAATACTTTCTTATTATTAAGTAGTGGATCAACTATAACTTATGGACACCATGCTCTAATTAAAGGAGACAGAAAAAAAGCTATAATAGGAGGATTATTGACTATTATCTTAGCTATTGTTTTCACTGCTTTACAATATGTTGAATATTTTAATGCAACATTTACTATAACAGATTCAGTATTTGGAACAACATTCTATGCTTCAACAGGTTTACATGGGTTACATGTAATAATAGGAACAATCTTTATAACAGTTGGTTTCTTTAGAATAATCAATTATCATTTAACTAATAGTCACCATATTGGATATGAAGCAAGTATTTTATACTGGCACTTTGTAGATGTTGTATGGTTATTCTTATTTATAGCTGTATATTACTGGGGTGGAAACTAACATCTATCACTAGATAAATAATATATTAAAAAAAAATATTATACATATATATCATATTACTCTATGTATATTTAGAGATAATAAGGATAATAATATATAATTATATTTTATAAATAAATCAAAGGTATAAAAAAAGAAAAAATTGAAAACCTTATTTATAGAATAATAAAAACATAAAATGGAGTAGTCTCCATTTTCTTATCATATTACAAGTACCCAAAGGATAAGCTAAATATTTAAACTTATGAATTTATCATTATTTTTATTTTTAATTGGAGTATTAGGGTTTATTCTAAATAGAAAAAACATTATATTAATGATAATAGCAATAGAAATAATGCTATTAGCTGTCACCTTATTAGTGTTAATAAGTTCATTTAGTTTTGACGATGCTATCGGACAAAATTTTAGTATTTTTATTATATCAATAGCAGGTGCAGAATCAGTAATAGGTTTAAGTATTTTAGTTGCTTTTTATAGATTAAGAGGGAATATCTCTTTAAGAACATAATGTATTTATCAATATTAATTTTTCCTTTATTAGGAAGTTTTGTTTCAGGTTTATTAGGTAGAAAAATAGGTGTGACTGGTGCTCATATCATCACGTGTACTTGCTTAATAATATCTTCAATTTTAGCTACTTTAGCATTTTATGAAGTAGGATTATGTGGTTCTCCTGTATCAGTTCATTTAAGTACATGGTTAGAATCAGAAATATTAAGTGTACAATGGGAATTCTTATTTGATCAGTTAACAGTATCAATGTTTATTCCTGTACTTTATATCTCATCTTTAATTCATATCTTTTCAACTAATTATATGGCAGAAGATCCCCACAATCAAAGATTCTTTTCTTATTTATCATTATTCACATTCTTTATGTTAGTTTTAGTATCTGGTGCTAATTATTTTGTAATGTTTGTAGGTTGGGAAGGTAAACTAAATTGCCTTAAATGGTATTATCTTAATAATCTATATTGGAGTCCTAGTGAATTTAATTTTGTTTTATTTTCATTACCGTTGCATATATCTAAGCAAATAAATAAAACAAGAATAACTTCCTTAGAAAGAATAGGACCTCATAATATAGATATAATTTCCACAATAATAGGTTCTTTATTAGGTGATGGTCACTTAGAAAAAAGAAATAGAGGAATAGGGACTAGAATGAAATTTGAACAATCAAATAAAAATGTAGAATATTTAATGTGGTTTCATTCTTATTTATCAACTAGAGGTTATTGTAATATTAATAAACCTGAACTTAAAAAAAGAATTAGAAAAAATGGAGAAATTTATTTTCATTATAGTATAAATACTTATACTTTTTCTAGTTTTAATTGGATTCATGATATGTTTTATATGTGTCCAGAAGGTAAATATGTTAAAATAATACCTCATAATATAGAACAATATTTAACTCCACTCGCTTTAGCTATATGGTTTATGGACGATGGGAGTAAATTAAAAAAGGGAGCAAAAATAGCTACTAATTGTTTTACATATAAAGAACTTTCACAATTATGTGAAATTGTAAAAAACAAGTTCAATCTTACAGTAACAATACACTCAGGAGGAAAAAATAAAGGATATGCCTTATATGTCTCTAGTCAATCTATGCCTACTTTTTCTAACATTGTTAAACCTTATATGTTACCTACTTTATATTATAAATTAGGCGACTATTAATTTAATACCATAGTAAAAAATGTAAATCTTTAGAAAATTGAAATGAAGAATAAAGATTCATTCATGTTTAATGAATTATAAATGTGAATAACATTTTTTGCGACATTATTGAAAACGATCAAAAATTAATAAGCTTTTTTTATAGATCGTCGGTTTAATTTCAAATCGCTATCGACTAGTCCAATAATGGGTGCCTGAAATGGTGCTTAATGCATAGTCAGAATTTTCATCATTGTCTCTACTTAATTTGACAACGATGCCAAGGCATGAAGTAAAACCTGAAAGGTATTCAATGTACAGGGAATAAAGAAAAAAGCTTTCTATCAGTGTCATAAATAGGCCTATAGATAAATTACATATTTAAATTTTTTTATTTTAAGATTTGATTGGAGTAGTTTCTTATTTATTAATTAACTTCTGGTTTACTAGAATACAAGCCAATAAAGCTGCTATATTAGCCTTTACTATGAATAGAGTAGGTGATATGGGATTAAGTATAGGATTCTTTGCATTAGTTGCATTATTAGGATCATTAAATTATTCAACATTATTTAGTTTAGCTCCATTTATGAATAGTACAGCTATCGATATTATTGGTATATTGTTATTAAGTGGTGCTATGGCTAAATCTGCACAAATCCCATTACATAGTTGGTTACCTGGAAGTATGGAGGGTTTTAAAGGCGTTAAACATTATATTTTCACTTTTATTTATATTTCTATTATATTTTGTTTTATTTATTTTGATAATTCATATGATATGGCACCTTATAGTGCCTCTATTTTTACCTATTATTAATTCTATTCCTACATCTACATTACATACCATTATTGGGAATATGTTAGGTGCTGGTTCTATTAGTCTTTCTAAAATTAATAAAGGTGAAGGTAAATATTCTATGACAATGGATATTTACTCATTAAATTATATACATCATTTGATTGAGAATATCTATAGTCAATTTACTAAAACAAAAATTTATGCTTATCCGAATATTTTACTTCCTCAACATAAGGGTAAAGAAATAACTCAATACCATTTTAGAACTAAAGTACATCCTTTATTTACAGTTTTACACGGTTTGTGGTATAAATGGGATAATTAGAAAAATAAGTTCATAAAAATTGTTCCTATAAATATATCTGAAATGTTTTCAGAAATATCATTAGCTTATTGGATAATGGATGGTGGTTATTTTGACTCATATGGTAGAACTAAAACAGTTCTTCTGTGTACAGAGTCATTTACTAAGGAAGAATGTATAATCCTTCAATCATTGCTAGAAAAGTTAAATATTAAATCAACTTTGAAAGTAAGAGATAAAATTAACGATAGATATAGAATTAGAGTATCTAAAACTAGCATGGATAGAGTTATTTCTTTAGTGAAACCGTACATGCATAAAGATTTTTTATATAAATTAGGAATATAATTTTGTGTTGTAGGGCCCTCGTTAAACTTCACTATATGCTGGAACCCCCTAAAGCTTAAAATACTCCTTCTAAAAGAAGAGTAAAAAATTATAAGATATTACAATGGGCAATCAGCAGGAAACCAAATAATACTTATAATAAGTATTAAAGTAGGATCCTCAGAGACTATACGTGAAGCTAATATTTTAAAAATATGAAGATGAAATAGTCCGATCAGTAGAGAAATTTACTGTTAACAATAAATGCCTACACCGGTTTCAGCATTAATTCATGCTGCTACACTAGTAACTGCTGGACTATATTTATTAGTTAGAAGTTCACCAATATTAGAATATAGTTCCACAGCATTATTAGTGATTACATTAGTAGGTGCATCTACAGCTTTCTTTGCAGCAACATGTGGTTTAGTGCAAAATGATTTAAAAAGAATAATTGCTTTCAGTACCATAAGTCAATTAGGTTATATGGTAATGGCTGTAGGTCTTAGTCAATACAATGTAGCATTAATGCATGTAGTTAACCATGCTTTCTTTAAAGCATTATTATTCTTAGGAGCAGGTGCTGTAATTCATAGTTTCTCTGATCAACAAGATGTCAGAAGATTAGGTGGTTTAATTAATTTCTTACCATTTACTTATACAGCTATGTTAGTAGGTACTTTATCATTATTAGCTACTCCATGGTTAACAGGGTTCTATAGTAAAGATTTAATAATTGAATTAGCTTTTGCCCAATATAGTTTTGAAGGTACATTTGCCTTTATTTTAGGTAGTTTAACAGCAGGTTTAACAGCTTTCTATTCATTTAGATTAATTTCATTAGTTTTCTTAACAAAACCTAATGGTCCTAAAACATCTTATTTACATTCACATGAAGCTACTTTAGCAGTGATTATACCTTTATTTGTATTAGCTTTATTTAGTATCTTCTTTGGTTTTGTATTCTCTGATTTATTTGTAGGAATAGGTACTGATTTCTTTGGTAATTCTATTTTTATTCACCCAAATCATATTACTATGGTAGAAGCAGAATTCTCTATGGATAGAATAGTTAAATTAGTACCAACTATTTTATCTTTATTAGGAGCAGTATTAGCTGTTTATCTATATCACTTTACACCTAATTTATTTTTCATGGAAAGTCCTATAACCAGAAAAATTTATACTTTTTTAAATGGTAAATATTTATTTGATGTAATATATAACCATTACTTTATTGGTAGAGGTTTACAATTGGGTTACTTTATAAGTAAAGTATTAGATAGAGGAGTTATTGAATTTGTTGGTCCTTATGGTTTAAGTAATACTTTAAGTCAAACTGGGATTAAAATCGGAAAATTAGATACTGGAGTTATTACTACATATTCATTATATATTACTATAGGTTTATTATCATTAGTATTCTTAGTATTCTCACCTATTTTATTAGATAATTCCATCTTAAATGAAAATAGATTATTTATCATTTATTTAGCTACTTTATTATTTGCTCTTTATCCTAATCAAAAATAAATGGTAAACTATTTCCCCCCCTCTCTCTTTATCTTAAAGTATAAAACCTATTATTAAAGTATAATACCTATTATTAAGGTTTATAGTAACAAGTTTCTATTCTTAATAGAAATTTAAACATGAATCAAATAAATAAATATAGTACATTTCCCATAAGAGTTTTAAATTTAAATAAATTTGATAAAAGCTTTATTCATTCTAGTGCTACTCTTTATTCTTAAATTATAAGAGTTGAGGGGGTAACTAGTTTAACAGCAGGTTTAATTAGATGGAACAATCAAAGTATTTCTTAGTTACAATTAGTTAAATTTAATCAAATTTTTGTAGTTGAACCTTTCGAAGTTTATCTAAAGTCTCTAAAAGAGAAGATAAAATTTTATTTGAAGATTTTTTAAAAACCATTTACTTAATTAATTAATTATTTTGATTTTTCAATTTCTAGTTAACCTTCGTATAATGCATGTAGATCTATTCCACCCTTATTGTAATAAGGATGAACATTGTAATATTTCTTCGAAAGAATTCAGGATCGGGTATAAGTTACCAATTCTAAAGATCCTGCTAAGTGATCATTAGCTACTTCTAAACTTAGAAGTTCTTCTTGATATTTAGCATTACTAAACCCATCGCTGATAATTTTTAAACCTTTAAGTTCTTTAATTAATATTTCAATCCTATCTCTATTATGACTAAAACTTAGTTCTACACATTCTAAAAGTTCTCCATGTACTTGTTGTAACTTCTCTACTCTCTTAGAAAGAGAATCTATTTTTCTTATTATTAGATCTAATTTACCCATTTTAGTTTAAAACTTTTATTATACTATAAGAATAGTTTTACAATTTTTCTAAACTATCAAACTCTTAGAGAATAAGAAGGTATTTAAATATAATTTTAATAAGTAATCAATTTTGCTTAAGTTCTTAAATCAATACATATTTAGTAAATAAGCAACAGATAACCAATTAGGTAATATTATTAATCCTAATTCTTATTTCTCTTAGTTCAATTGGTAGAACAAAAGTCTTCGAAACTTTATTCCCCTCCGGGATAGTAGTGGTTCGAATCCACTAGGGAAATAATCCTCTTTTGAGGATAATAAGGTACCTTTAGAGTTTTCTAAAAGGTATCCACCTATAACATAGGTAGAACCATTCTTTTTGATAGATTAGAAAATGGTTACTTTAATAATAATATCTATTCTTAAAAAAATAAATAAAAAAATGATATTTGCTTATTTAAATAAATTATTAGGTCATTATTATAAAATAGTGAAAAATCACACTGGGATTATAACTGTAAGTTACAAATCCGTAATATTCTTATTACTATTGGGAATAATAAGCTACTTCTTTAGAATTGAAGTATTAATCAATATTCCGAATAATAGTATATTACAATATGTGTTATTAATGGGAAGTGTATTTAATATACTTTTTATTAAATTAAATTTAGGTTGTAGGTTAGTGATTACTACATTGAAAGGAATACCATACTTTATAAGAGAAGTAAAAAATGGTAAAGTTAAATATAAATATTTAATAGGTTTTATAATCTATAATATGGTATTAATATTTTTAAGTATTGTTGTATTACTTAGATTATATTCAGTGTTAAGTAGTTATTATACGGAAATATATAAAATGGTATTTATATATAATTCAATTATGTCATTTACATTGTGTGCATTGTACTTGGAAGAACATTACAGTGATGTAACTTTCTCTATGCTTGAAGTAGATATTAATGACTTAGGTTTATTACAAAAATTACTATTACTTTCTTTACCTGCAATAATATTCATGAACTTGACTACTTATATTACATATGGTGCTCTAATATTAAAAAATATAATATCAGGTCATACTATATATTGTGAAGGTGGTGATGTTTCTCCTGATCGCCAAACTAATCAAAAACAAAATACTCAGGGTAATCTACGGCCAACAAATAATATTAATCAAAAAATTAATCAACAAGCTACTACACAACTAAATCCAGTTGTACCAGTAAGTAGCGAAGTTAAAAGTAACGTAGAAAGTAATAATCAGGGAAGTTTACCATCTGGGATTATAAGTAATAACAACAGTCAAAGTAATAGTAACACTCAGACCAATAGTCAAACTAATAATCAATTATACTAATGTAAAATTTAATATTTTAGGTAGGCACTAATACAAGTAGAGTCAATTTGGTTTTAACCCCTGAACATTTTCATTTTCTTATTAATAATGGATCTTTCTGGCAAAACATTAAATTTTTAGGTTTTGCTGAGAAAAAATAACTTATTTTACTCATTGTTTATTCAAGATTGTACTAAAAAAAATAATAGACAAGACTATAACTACTTCTGAAGTCAATAATTTTGTTTCTTTGAATAGTGAAGTTAATAAATTTTTAAAACCTTATAGAAGATTCTTAGGTTATCCTGTTCTATTCAATGGGTATATAATTTTACTATACGTATACTGAACCCCCTGGTTATATTAAAAACATTAAACATAAAAATATTACAATATTGTGAACCTACTGATGATTACCACAAAATGTACCACTGTAACTTTAAAAAGTAATAATGTTAATAGTCAAGAAAATATTATAAATAGTATATAATTAAACAATATAAATATGAATATAAAAGTATCGGTGAAACGAGTAATGTATAACCAAATTTAATTAACAAAAGAAAATGTTTCACCCTCTATAAAAATGGTAATAAGGTTATAAATCTTTTCTTATTAAAATAATTTGAAAAATAACTAAGTAAAGTTAACTCCATTGGATTTCTAATTTATACTTTAGATAATTGTTTAAACATCGATAATAGATAGACTATAAAAATTTTATATATTAAATATATGCTTTTATAATTAGTCAATGTAAAAATAGTTGAATTATTAGTGTAAGTATAGTGGTGTTAAGTACACACTTTAATAATGATTTTATCAAAGTAGTAATAAAAAAATAAAATGATCAGTGTTTAATTCTATTTTTTAATTTAATTAACACTTTTTGAATGATAAGGGTACATTATTTGTTTTTATGGGTACATCATGGTCTTATTTAAATTCCAAATTCAATATAGACTACTCACTGGTTCATAATAAAGAGACTCATTGTTAACATTAGGACGGAGATTAGCTAATCACCTAAGATTTATTTAAATGTAGATCCTGATCATCCAGAATATTTTAAATTTTATTCATTTTCTTAAAAATGAAATAAAGTATCCAATTAGAAATTATTTTAGAAATATGATTGAAACAATTAAATTTAATTATAAATATAATGCTTTAATGAAATATTCAGAACATTTTCTTGATCGTGAATTTATATGTTTATATATTAGGGTGTCCTAAGGAAAACGGAGTCTAATATTTAATAAGTTACTTGAAGTAAAATGACATGAGGGGGATATGAGAGTTACTATAAGAAATGATTAAAAAGAGTTTATTTCTAAAGTTATAGATAACCTTTCTGCACCTAAATCTTTAAATACTAACAAATCTTAAGTCCATTATAATTAAAAAAAAATAATATTTTACTAAAATTAATTAAGTACAATTAAATTTAAAATGGAAGTAGAGTAAGCTATATAAAAATACTATTCAAATAAACAATAATGTTGAAAAAGATTTAACAGATCCAGATTATGATATTTTAATATGGAATTAGGTAACTTATTGATTATTAATACTAATAATAATAGATCTAATAAATAAACTAAAATAGTTTAAATCAAATAAAATTTTAAATGTTAAGTATAAAAATAAAAATAAAAGAGACTGTAAACATTGCGTTAAGCATATAAAATACAAAATAAAATTTTAAATGTTAAGTATAAAAATAAAAATAAAAGAGACTGTAAACATTGCGTTAAGCATATAAAATACAACTTAATACTGTAAAGGTATGAAAGTTTAAATTTTCAGTAAGAATTTAATTTTGGTTCCGATTGAACGTTTTTCAGTAGTTTAAGACATGCAAATCGTTGTTCTCAACATCCTTTATTAATTAATATTTTAATATTAATGGGATTAGGGGATAAGGTGTAGAGGTGAGTATGTTAAATAAGATACCATATAGTCTTCTTAACTAGGAGATATAAAGTAAAGGAAAATTTCTGCTATAGGATTCTATTTAATTTGATTAGGTAGTTGATAGGGTAACGGCCTACCAAGCCAACGATCAAAAGTCAAGTTTGAAAGAACCTCTGGCCACATTGGGGATGAAATCTCCCAAGTAGTAAGAACACTACCAGCAGTCGAGAATATTAGTCAATGCTCGTAAGAGTGAACTAGCTAACTGAAATCATAGTATTTTTTCAAATTCATGATGTCGTAAGGGAAAATAATGATAATACCTTACTATGAGTGTCGTCCAAATCTGGTGCCAGAAGACTCGGTAAGACCAGAGACGCAAACGTTAATCATCATAAACAGGCGTAAAGGGTTTGTAGGCAGCTTTTATAAGATTATTTTTTTTTTTAAAAATAAAGGGTAATCTAAATTGAAAGCTAGAATCAAAAAGAGGTTATAGTGTATAACGCCTAGAGGAGGGCTGATATCCATAGATCCTAGGCAGAATACTCAGGGCGAAGGCCACTCTCCACTAATGATTGACGCTGAGAAACGAAGGTTAGGGTAGGAAATAGGATTAGATACCCCGGTACTCCTTTCTGTAAACGATGAATGGTAGTCATTAGTTAAATTAAAATAACTAGAGGCGAAGTTAACACAATAATCATTCCGCCTTGTGAGTACTACTGCAAAGTAGAAAACAAAAAAATTAGTCGGTCTCGAAGCAAACGGAGTGAAGCATGTTATTTAATACGATAATCCGCGTAAAACCTTACCAGAACTTGCATACAAACTATAAATTTTCTTTACTGAAAAGGAAAAGAAAAAATTAGGAGTATTTTATAATTTAAAGTACTTAAGTACAGGTGTTGCATGGCTGTCTTCAGTTCGTGTTGTTAAACATTAGGTTAATTCCACTAACGAACGAAATCCCTGTTATTAATTTATACTTAATAACTAATGAATCTGATAGAGATTCAGCGGGGGCTAAGACAAGTCGTTATGGCCCTCATGTTCTGGGCTATAGACGTGCCACAAAAACTTTTACAAAGTGATGCAATACTTCCCAAGAGAAGTGGAGCTAAACATTAAAAAAAGTGATTTATATTAAATATAAGCCGGATTGTCTCCTGTAATTCGGAGGCATGAAGAAGGAATTCCGAGTAATCGTTGATAAGTAGCGCAACGGTGAAGCTAGTTTCGTGATGAACTAACTGTCTGTCGCTGGGAAGAAGCTTTTAGTGGAGGAAACTGGAGTAAGCTAATGTTTTTTAATAGTAGCTCATTGCTTTAAGTAAAGTATTTTGAGTATTAGGATAAACTTATTGGATTTAGTGAATTCATTGGGGTAACATCTCAAAAGTCATAGCATGGTAGCTGTACTGGAAAGTGCAGCTGGATAATAATTAATTTGTAACCCCCTATATGTTAATAATTAAATCAATAAATGAATTAAATCAATAAATGAATTAAATCAATAAATAATAAAATTAAATTAAATTTAGGACCAAAAATTTTATAGGAAGGGGTTAGCTTAGTTGGTTAAAGCAGTAATCTTACACATTATTGACCGGGAGTTCGAATCCCCCACCTCTTAACCATATTTTAATTTTAAATTATTAAATTTTAGTTTTTTTCCCCTCGTAAAGTATGGCGAGTATGTCGAAATTGGTAGCCGAGTGAATCTTAGGTTTTCATTATTTTAAGAGTTCAAGTCTCTTTACTCGTATTAAAATGTTTGCTTTTTTTTATTGCATATTTAGTTTAATGGTTAAACAAGAATCTTTGAAAATCATAAAAATGGATCATATTTTAATAATTAAAAATATTGTTGCTTAATGGTTTAAGTATATATTTATATTAAATAATGATAAATATATTAGTGAGTTCAATTCTCCTTTATTTTTTTTGTTTTACCTTAGTAAAAAGATGTTTTATTTTTAAGATGTAACTTAGGATGCCTTTAATTTATTAAATTAAGCAATGATTTTAATCATGATTGTCTTCATAGACAAGGTATTAAACTTATTATTATTAATATTTATATAAATTATTTATAAATAAAATATAGTGAGTAAAATATACTAAGTTCAAATTTAATCATTAAATAAATGAATTAATAACAATTATGTTAAATTACTTTTCAATTTTTAATACAATTTATAACGATGCTCCACAACCTTGGCAATTAGGATTTCAAGATAGTGCAGCACCAGGATTTACAGGGATAGTAGAATTACACAATACTATCTTCTTCTATTTAGTAGTAATATGTGTAAGTGTATTTTGGGTAATAGGATCAATAATGTATTACTTTAATAATAATAATTCACCTATTGTACATAAATATCTTAACCACGGTACATTAATAGAATTAATTTGGACTATTACACCAGCTTTCATTTTAATTGCTATTGCATTTCCTTCATTTAGATTATTATATTTATTAGATGAAGTAATTTCTCCAACGGTAACAATTAAAGTAGTAGGGCACCAATGGTATTGGTCATATGAATATAGTGATTATATTAATGTTAGTGGAGAATCTATAGAATTTGATTCATATATGATACCTGAATCAGATTTAGAATTAGGACAATTTAGATTATTAGATGTTGATAATAAAGTAGTTGTTCCTACTGATACACATATTAGATTAATTGTTACAGGTGCTGATGTTATCCACTCTTTTGCAATACCTTCTTTAGGTTTAAAAATTGATGCTGTACCTGGTAGATTAAATCAAACTTCTATCTTAGCTGAAAGAACTGGTACTTTCTACGGTCAATGTTCTGAAATCTGTGGTGTGTACCATGGTTTCATGCCAATAGCAATAGAAGCAGTATCAATCCAAGATTACTTAGCATGGATAGATGCCGCATAATCTAATTTTAATTAAAAAAAACAAAAACAATAAAAAAAAACAAACATTTAAATTTAATATAAGTATTTAATTAATAATTATAATCAAAATAAAAATTATGTATATCCCCCTATAAAGCTAAGAAATTTAATTTGTGTATAGTAAAATTCAAAAATATGATTTAATTTAAATATTTACATTAGAAATATATTTTAAAAGAGTATCTTAAGTATGCAGGTGGAGCATTCCATGGTATCATGCCAATAGCAGAATCAATTCAAGGTTACTTAGCATGGATAGATGCCGCATAATCTAATTTTAATTAAAAAAAAAAACAAAAACAAATTTTAAATTTATGTATATACCACTATAAAGCTTAAAAAATTAATTTATTTTTAAATATAAAAATAAATAAGAATTATCTATTAGCTTAAAACTTTATCTATCAATATTATAAATATTTTATAAAACATTATATTCACTATTAAATAATTAGTAGAAAAGGGGTAAAACGAATGTATATTACCTTGAATACAATGGATAAATAAGGTAGCTATTTTAAATAGCTCAGTTATGAAAAGTAAAAATAAATTAACCAACGTTAATTAATAAATCATTCAATATGGAAAACAATACACCATTTAGTATAAGTTTAATAATAAAGCTATTCTTTTTAATTCTTTTTATATTAATTACTATTTATTTACTCTCATTAGAGAATAAAATTGTTATAAGAAGTTATAGTAAACCTCTACTACAAAGTAGTGGTAAAGGGACCAAAGCTATAAGAGATGTCTTTACTATTTATGGGCCTGCGTTAATTGCATACCAAAGTTTAATCGATAGATGGTCTTCTACTAAAACTAATTCTAAACCTAATACAACTTCAAAAGAAAACGATTCTCAAACAATTGCAACTTCAAAAGAAAACGATCAAGAATTGGTTATAAACAACCTGAAATCTACCGTCCAAATTCAAAGAGAAGAAATAAGCATACATAAAGCTCATATTCTAAAATTAGAAACAGAAAAAGGGACAAAGGGAACTGAAGAACATGAAAAATATGATGCAATCATCTCTATAGCTAAAAATTACGTTAACTCAAAAGAAAAAGTAACTTTAACTTTTGATGAATTAAACAAAATCGAACAGCTTAAAGCTAAAAAATCTGGAGCTTCTTTGACTAAAGATGAAGAAACCCTAATAAACTTAGAAGCAAAATATAAAAAAGAAATGTTAGAAGCATCTAATACCCAAAAAGAATGTGAACAAGCTATGAGAGATTACTTTAGTGGTGCTAAACCATCAGAAAGTAGTGTACTCGACTTTGATTTACAATCTTTTTTAAATTCATTATCTACAGAAGAACTATTAGCTTTTGCTGGTATCTTATTAAATAGTTTAGTCTTAAGTCATACGATCTCCATTATATTAACACTATATGGTGATTACCTTATTAATAAATTTAACTTGGTACACCGATACCCAAGGTTAGCCAAATTAATTAACCTAAGAAGAACATTACAAGCTTATTATTTAAAAATAAGTTTAATTTGGATCTTTTTAGCTGTGGTACCGCAACTAATAGTTTACATTATGATCTTAGAACCTAGACTCGAGGAAATTTTTAATATTTTTATATAATACTTTATTTTATCGCCCCCTTTTTAAGGATCACTAAAAAAAAACTTGTAAGTATGTTTATCATTAAATAGCCTGTTTGTAATTTAACTATTCTATAGTAATAATTTAGAAGTAATCTAAACACTCTTTAATAAACTTGATTATCGTTGTTTTACTCCTATAAAGAATAGGCCAATATTTTAATTTTAATTTAATATTACCTATTAAGATATAAGATATAGAGGATATATAGGAATATTATATTTTATTTTAGCGTTAATTCGACTTCAATGAGTGAAATAATGATAATAGCTAATTAAAAAAAAAATACGCATATAATTCCCTCAAATACTTAAAAATAAGGAACTTTTGTTCATAACACCGTATTATTTTAATAAATTTAGTTATTTTTTACATCATATTTATTAAAAAAAAAAAGAACCTAATTAACCATCTACATTAATAAAAACAAAATTTAATTAACTTACTAGTAATATAATAAAAAAAAAATATCAAAATCACAAATCACATGATGTTATGCGTTTTCTGGAATATTTAAATCTAATTTATTTAAAATTAATCCAATAAAAATGGTTATCTGAAGTTATTTACTTGATCATTTATTTTTAATATCATTTATTTTATAGGACATACCTCGACCGTTAATAACCTATTAATAGACTTTTTAATTAAATATAAATTATAAGTATAATTAAATAAAGCTATACTAAAAATAAATAGTAATAAGTAAAGAGTTTAAATCATTATTAATATACAATTGCATACAAAAGATTAAAATGAAAATCTTTAAATAAATACTAAAAATAAAGTCTGATAAAACATAATTATAAAAGAGTATATGTTATTAAAGGGGATATCTGATAATTGGTAATCAATTGTAGTTGCATTACAAGTATGATAGTTCGAGTCTATCTATCTCCATATAAACTATTATAAAACCTAATGATAGTTAGCTTCAGTTGCTTAATGGTAAAAGCGTTAATTTGAAGCATTAAAGAAGTGAGTTCAATTCTCTCCTGAGGCACTATATCTTATTTTAAATAAATAAAAAGTTTTTTTAAGTAAGTTAGCCAAAATAGTTTAAATGGTTAAAACGGATTCCTTGTAAGAATCTAATACTGGTTCAATTCCTGTTTTTGGCTTATGAGTTGTAGTTTAATTTGGGAAAACACCATTTTTTGGTGGTGGCTTATATCAGTTCGAATCTGGTCAACTCAGTATGAAAATTCTCTACGGAGAGTTAATATATAACGATATCCTTTTGCCATAGAATATATAAAATTTATATTGATAGTTTATATTAGGAAACAGAACTCGATTGGTTGAGTGTCTCCCTTTTAAGGAGAATGGTCTTGGTTCGATCCCAAGTGTTTTCATACTTATAAGAATAGTAGATACTAACTTTATATAAAAAAAACACAAATTTAAATTAAAATAATTATGTTTTTTATTTTATAAAAGTTTATACTTAGGGCAGGTGATCCGATTGGTAATGGTGGTTTTCTGTAAAAAAATTGGTTTATACCGTAAAAGGTTCGATTCCTTTACTGCTCAATTTAAATTTTAATCATTATTATTAAGACTGTAGCATAATAGGTTAATGCAATTCGCTCATAATGGATCTTATAAGGGTTCAATTCCCTTCGGTCTTATTTCATTATAAATATAATATAAATATTCTTATTTCTATTTTTTAAGTATATGTGTATATTTTCTTAAAAGGGCATTTGGTCGAGTCTGGTTTATGGCGCTTATCTTGAAAATAAGTACTTCTAAAAAAAAGTCGTGAGTTCAAATCTCACAGTGCCCGATCAAATAAAATAACTAAAAAAAATCATTATAATCACTTATTATAAAAATAATAATAATAAAATTTTACTATTTAAATAAATGAGTAAAAGAGGTAATATTAGTTTAATTGGTAAAATAACGTCTTGTGGCGACGCTGTTCAGAGTTCGAGTCTCTGATTTTACCCTTTAAATATTTAGATGACATAGGATCATTCATTTATCTTAAAAGAGGGTTAAGATAGTTAAAACTGGGATTAACTTATTTAATTTAGTAAGGTTATAAGTATTATTAAATATAATAGATACCTGAAGGTATGGTATAAAAAAAGAAGTTTTCTTTTTCAAAAAACAGTAAATTTACATATAAATTATCAGTTCTAACACTTTAGTTTGTTTATTTTATATTTATTATAATGTGCAATATGATGACCTATATATACTTATGAATTTTTATAGTAAATTCAGTTCTATTTACAAAACTATTCTTACAATTATCTAACTCCCTATCTAAGAATTTATTAGCTGATATAGTTTAACTGGTTAAAACTTATCATTCATGACGATAAAATAAAAGTTCAATTCTTTTTATCAGCTTTTGTTACCGCTTTATTTGTAATTTTATCTGTCAATAGAAAGGGCTAGTAAATTTCCGACTAATTATTTTTAGAATTAAACTCTCTTAATTATTATATAACATTTAACCTTTTTTAAATTTTAGTCTAACTAACTCAATTAAAACTTTTGTATTTTTAAATATATATATCTATATTAGATTATATTAATTTGTAACTTATTTTAGTATTTATTTAAATTAAATTTTTATTGCTCAAGACTGTGATTAAGATATTATTCAGTATAATCAATTATATCTTCTACACAAAAAAAAATATTTTTAATTAAGTTAAAATTTAATTTACTTGATTTTGATCAAATTTTTATTTCATTCAGTTATTTATATTCTATTTTAGATTTATGTCCTATATATTTTATATTATTTAGTTCTTTAGTTATTGTTGGTTCTTTAGCACCTATCAAATGTAGTAATGTTATTAAACAAGGTTTAAAAAAGATAGGAGCTTTATTAGGTCTCGGTGCCAAAGCTGTTAATGACAGTGTTGATGCCATTAAAAATTCTTTGAATGATCATAGAGAAAATAAAAATAAACCTCAAGATAATTCTGGAACTCAGGGTAATGATACTAAAAAAGTATAAAAATAAGGTTTAAGTTTCTTAGACTTTTTTTTATAATTAAGTTATTTTTAACTTATAAAATATCTTATGTTAATATTATTATATTTAATACTTTAAAATTTTATTTAAATATAAAATTCCCCCTTATTATTATTATTTTTAATTTTCTTAGCTTAATTGGTATAGCTAAAGTCTTTAAAACTTTTAGTAGTGGTTGAGCCCACTAGGAAACTAGTCCTCCGTTATAAACAAAAATTAATTTTACCATATCAAACTATAGTAAATTATACTGGCTATAAAGTAAAACCACCGTTCTTTGTATTGATCATATTAACTTATTTTGTAGTAAGCATATTCCTTAGAGAAGATGTTTTAATATCCTTAAGTGAACAATCATTAATCAAACAGTTTATATTAATATTTTGTATTACAAACATTATTTTTATTCAATTTGATTTATGTTGTACATTTATTTTAATTGTATACAAAGGAATACCTAACTTCTTAGAAGAAATTAAAATTTTTAAATTAGAGTATATAAAAGTATATTTTATAGGTTTTATATTCTACAACTTAACAATAATGTTCCTAAGTTACATGGTATTAATAAAACTATATTGTGTGTTAATGTTATTCGATAGTGGATTGTTTAATTTTATATTTGTGTACAATTTAATAATATCTTATATTTTAACTGTAGATTAGCTTAAGGGTAACTTATACTCCTTAAATTATTCTATTGATTATAACTGGATAAAAAATATAAATTTACAACAGAAAATCCTTTTACTTACTTTACCTGCGGTTATTGTAGTTAATTTAAGTTCTATTCTTACAATAACTTAAGTTTAGTACAAAATGAAAACCAGGGCAATTTACTATTATCAAGCGGTGTACCCCAAAAGCAAAACTAACTAAAAACAAAGAAACTACTGAGTACATTACTCTAGGTTTCCCTATTATTTATGATAGATATGTAATAGCTGTATATATCTATTCTATTAAAAATTTTAATTAAAAACTTATAAAAAATACAATGAACAGAGTTTTGTTTGGTGAAACTAAATTACCAGAATTGGGTATTGGAAGTTTAGATTATGGTTCCTTAGAAATACTAAGCAAATTAATGATAAAATTTAAGGAAGATGAATTAATCCCAACCTATAATAAGTTAAGTAAATATGAAGAACCTATACTAAATGATGAACCTATACTAAGTGATAAACAAAGAATAGTTATAAATGAATTAGAATCGGAAAAAACTAATAATGTAATTATAACAACCCTTACAAAAAGTAGATTTGAGCATAGATATAGAGGTGACTTTAGAATATCTTGAAATTTGATTATTTCAACTTTCTTTGTAGAGTTTCATTTGATGTATAAAATCTAAGAATTACAATTCTTAGTAGAATTAGCTAAATTAGTTTCTACCTATCAAAATTTAAAAAAATATGAAATAGTAGTAGTAAGTAACCAATTTGATGGCATCCAACTTATTGAAATAAATAACTTTAAAATCCATGTATTCCATTATATGGAAATTTTCCAAATTGATATGTACCTAGCATCTGATTCCCTAACTAATAAAATATTTATATTTAATCACATAAGATTTGAACATTTATATAACATAATTAGAAATAAAGGGATAGTTATAAATGGTGGTTCTCATAATAGAAGACATATCTTAAAATCTAATGATATTAAATTAACTTTAGTGCTAAGAACATTATTATTCCTTATTGAAAATTTAACTTATCCAAGAAAACCTTTTAAATTTGAGGATTATGATAGCAGATTAATTGAATTAAGTCATAAGTCTTTCGCCAACAATCAATTTAAGAAAAAAAAAGACTTTACTGAATTAAAAAAAGTAGATGAGCTATATGCAATTATTGAATTTATTAGCCCATCTTCTGAATTTAATAAAAAAACAAGATATTTCGATAGAAAGTTTTGTGAGTCAATATTAATTGGTTTATTTAATACTACTGTTCACACTGGTGGTTTACATATGTCTATTAAACCAGAAATGAGCAATTACTTAAATGAATTACTTAAAGAAATAGACAAAAGAATGTCTTACATAACTGAAATATCTACTGAAATTAAAAAGATTATAAAAATAGTCAAAATCCCAATAATATTAGTGTTAATCCTAATAAACTTCAAAAAAGAGGTATTCATACTTCGGTCAAACAAAAACAAAATAGTTTAAAGTTACCTGCCAGTCTAAGTACTAAAATGTTAAAAAATCATCCTAGAATTAATGAATTTTTAATTAAAATGAGAGATAGGATAGATAATACTAATGATCCGGTAGAGGCCCAAAGAAATTTAGAAGAAAACTGGGTACAAAATATGAGTGACTACTTAAGTTCTGATAGAAATATTATAAAAACTAATACTTCTAATATGAGTATTTTATCAGCAGTAACTAAAACTGTAGAACTAATTAATGAGAAAAATGTGTCTAGTAAAAGACAAGATTTAATCTATAAACATTTCCCTAAATTAGCCAAAAATATTGATTTTAATTTAATGCTTATGTTTACTTACCTAGTAACCAGAAATTGTGTAAGACAAGATAAAACTTATACTACTACCATATCAAAAATAGGTTCAAATATACTAAGTCATACATTTATTCAAGAAAGAAACAAATATTTAAAACAAGGTAAAGATTTATTAGAATATGGTGATTATCAGTCTTTTGATACCTTTTTAGAATCTCTGGGTATTAATGATGATGATATTTTAAGAATTGGTGATTACTTTCTAAGTATTTTAATGATGGAACCCCATAGAATATTTGATAGAGATTTTAATGTTAAGTTAGGATATTTAAAGGGGGAAAGTGCTACCATAAAATTTAATGAAGGTAAATTAGAAGAAATTAGATCGGATGTTTTAATTAGTCCATTATCTATGCCTATGATTTGCCCTCCAAAAGATTGGGGTGATAATACTTATGGTGGCTACCTGACCAATTCATATATTCAAAGTCCTTTAATAAGAAGTTCACCTAATTTATCTCACTGTACCCTAAATAAAGAAATGTTATACAGAAGTATCAATATCATGAGTAAGGTAGAGTTTGAAATAAATGACTTATTATACGATTATCTTTTTGAAGGTCGAGGAGATTATTTATTTACCAAAGAGGAAGAAGAAAAACCTTATGACAAACCTTATGATATGGTATTAGCCGAAGCATTTCTACTTAGAAATAAACCTTTCTATATACCTTTAAGAGCGGACTTCAGAGGTAGAATCTATACTGATTCTTATTATTTGAATTACCAAGGTAGTGATTTATCGGTAGCTATGAACCAGTTCTCAGATGGTGAATCCTTAACCCAAGAAGGTCTAAGAAACTTATATATTTATATTGCTAATGTTTATGGAGAAAGCGGTTTCAGTAAATTAAATTATGATAAAAGAGTAGAATGAACTATTCAAAATAAAAGTAAAATCTTAGATATGGATCCTGAATTTATTTTAGGAGCAGAAGCAAAGTTTAAATTTACCGCATTATGTTTACTTTTGAGGGAACTAGAAAAAGATCCTAGTTATAAGGTAAAAATACCAGTATTCTTCGATTGTACTTGTTCTGGGATTAAGTACCTAGCCGGTTTAATGCGGGATGAGTCTTTAGGACAAGAAGTTAATTTAACTCCACAAACTGAACAAGACAATGTATCTGACATTTATCAGAAATTGGCAATACCGATTAATAATGAAATTAGAAGAATAGGTTTAGAGAATCCTAAGTACACTAATCTTATGGAAGTGGACCTACCCAGAAATATTCTAAAGAAACCAATAATGACTAAAACTTATAATGTAAGCATTGAGGGTATCTCCGAACAGTTACAAGAACACTTTAAAAAAGTAGTTGTAATAGGAGTAAAATACTTTACTAATGTACCTACTATAACAAAACATCAATTTTGTACAATCAATGAAAGTGACTTAAGAATGATAAGTCGTATAATTAACGATATGTTGTTTCAAAGATATCCTTTAATTGAGAAATTTTATGAGAATATTTTAAAAATGTCTAAGGTAATGAACGAATTTGACTTAGGTATTGAATGAAGTACACCAACTGGAGTAGAGGTACACCAAAGATACCTTAAAACAGTATCAAAAAAGAAAATTAAGATTAAACAATAAAGTATCAATATTGAGACAGTATTCTAAAACTGATTTAGTTAAACAGAAACAAACTAATGCAATTATACCTAATATTATCCACTCATTAGATGCTAATCATTTAATTAAGATTATTATCAATTTTGCACAAATGATCGAAAAATCTTTAATTACAGTTCACGATTGTTTTGGTACTAATCCTAATAATTCCAAAATTTTACGTGAGGTAGTTAAATGTGAGTTTGCTGAGTTATACTCAGATGGAGAATTCATAAACAAATTCCATGAAAAAAACTTACGTAAATTAATAGAAGCTGGTTACTCGATAACCTTTGATCAGGAATATGAACTCTTCTTTGTCCAAAATGGTAAAAAAAAAAGAATAATTATACCTAATCCCCCGTCAATCGGTGGGTTTGATATTAATCTAGTTAAAGATTCTGTGTTTATAATAAATTAAATCATTAAATCATTACCCCCCTTTAAATAAAAAGGAAGCATAAATTTGCTTCCTTTTTATTTATATTAACTTAAGAATAATAGGGGGTTTTTATTGTACGTGAATTTATTGTACGTGAATTACTTCGACTAATGATTTTTAAGAGTTTCATCAATATGAAAGGGTTTTGTACCCACAAATCTTCCTGATTCATCAAATATTAATTCTCGTTTATTTTCAGTAACCATTACGGTATATATCTCATTTTTAATTGAAATGGAACCTTCTCCGATACTTCCATAGAATTTATCTTGGATTATTTCAAGACTTTGATCTTTATAAAAAAGTGATTTTAGTTGATTAAAAGTAACTGGACTTTTAAGTCCCTTAACTCTTGTTTCTTCTCCAAAAGAATTGGTACTTCCTCTTACTTTAGGAGCAAGGAACACTACCTCATCGAATACACCTTCTAATTTAAATTGACCAATGGTATCACCTACAAACTTAGGATCTAATTTCCCTTTGATATAAGCAGAATCAGTATCAGTATAATAAACATCATAGTTCAATAAGAAATAATTCATATAGGTTCTTGCACCAGCTGTAATAGCAGCAGAGATTGCTATACTAGTACTCATCATTTGATATTCTGGTTTATAGTCTACTACCTTCTCATCGAAATATCTTATTAAAAGTTTACCATTTCCTAGTGAATCAATATCTTCTATTTTGTAGTTTAAGGCATATTCATCCAATTGATCTTCTGATATTAATTTATGTTTGTAAAGGTATGGATCTATTGCAAATCTACCATATAGGCTGTTTAAAAGTAATTTGGCTATAATGTACCGAGGACTACCTTTCTCACTATTAAGTTTAATGTCATATAAGGCAGATACGTATTCTCGGAATATGATTTTTGCATTGAACATAAGACCATCTATTATTTTTATTTTATATCCTAATTCTAAAGCTCTTCGATATTCTACTTTAGTATAAATACCAGTCCATTTACCAGTAGGGGCCACAGTATGCCATACATGACCTTTTCTTAACCTGTGTAGTAAGAATGGTTTTTCCATAGAAGATGGGCACTCAACTTCTACTTTTAGAAATAGGTATTTACTTTCATCTTGTAAAATATTTGGATATGCTTTTAAGAAGTCTCCTTTAAATGCTGTAGGTTGTCCAACAGGCATAGGGCTAAAACCCATAATGAATGGGAATAGAGATACAACATCATACCCAGTAATATCTTGACCATAGGGTTTAAATACTTCTACGTAACCACCTCTGTACCCAGATCGGATGTATTTAAATATGGACCCATCTAAAATACAAATGGTTTCATCCTTTAAGAAATTACTTTTTAGAATACCCATACTTAATGAAGATAGTGTAAGAAACTTATTTATATTCAATCTAAATTGGTCAAATATTTCTTTGTTGAATGCTTTAAATATATGCCATAAAAGATAAGAATCATTAATACAATATAATTCAGTTTCATTTCTTAGGTTCCAGTTCAAATCTTTAAATCTATTTTTATAAGCAGAATAAGTCGAAGTACTTACTTTTCCATCAAAATAGGTTTTATCTGGTACTGGTCCTTCGTAATCTAATGGTACTTCATTAATGAATTTATAAGGGAATATACCTTTTTCATCAACGTGGAATGCTTCAGCTAATGAACCTAGGGAAGAATGTAATAATAAGTTAGAGTCTCTAAAGTGGATAGAATATTCGCTAAAGAATAAATGTACATTAATTAAGTCACCTTTTCTTTTTATAGGTTCAACTTTATCACTCAAATCACTTATCACTCTTAATAAAAAGATTCCATCAAAGCGACTAAAATTGTGTAAGTAAACCACATGTCCGTGATATTTTCTTAACATTAAAGATATTAAGGAACTTCTTAATAAGTCATAAGAATCTTTATAATCATTTCGGAAAAAGAATTTACTTTTTTTTTACCATCATAGGTACTTACAGCGTAGAGTACTAATTTACCATTTACTTCTTTAGTCTCTAAATCCATTGTAATAAACTTTTCATTTATATGCATATGTTTTTTTATTGGTTTAATATAATTTTTTTTTGAAGGTTTGACCATGATAAACTATATCACCATCACAGAAATGGTAAGTGTGTCTTTTTACTATTCTTTTGGATTCAGTTAAATTACCGGGATTCAATAATTCATCTGTAAACTTATATACGACTCTATCTCCAAACTTAAATTCTACATAATATTTATTATTTTCTATTTTTACATAGAATATTCCCTGACTTTTATAGTTATATACAATAGCTTCTTGTTCATTATTCATCCAATTAACTTTACCCCCCCACTCATTTAAATCCATAGTTCTAGGTAAATTAAAACCACCAATAAGAATAGTAGGTAATCTTTCAGTAATAGTCCGAGGATTTCTATTTATTTTATCTTTAACTAAGATTACCGATGAGAATTTATAACTTAATTCGAAAGCTTCAATTACAATGTTCTCATTATCACGTAAGTATATTTCATTAACAATCTCAACACCTAAAAGGAAGTCGAGTAACAAGTCTATAAAAGAACTTTTTCTAATATAGTGACAAGCACTGATACTTCTATAACCCTCTTTTCTAATTCGTATTTTTAATTGTAACATAATAGAAGGACTAATACGATCTTCTCTTAGTACTTCCCTTCTAAATTTAGCTAACATTCTTAATAATAGGCCGTTGGTACCTATATTATTGTTTATAGGGGTTACATAATTAAGCCATTTGTTCATTTTTATACTATTTTATTTAAGTTTATTTTTAGAATAGATTTACCCCCTTTAACTAAAATTGTTAAAGAACTAGTGTATCTATCACCTACTAGTAAAGGGTGAAGATTATAAAAAATTAAACACTTAGAAGGGGGGTAATTTAATAAGGCCCACGGTTTCTTTCCATAAATCTATTTATGGTTATTTCTAATCTGCTGTAATAGGTATAGTTTCCTAAAATTAAGACTGTTCTTTTTTTTTTGGACATTTCCAATTCACAAGGGTGATATAAATAGACATTAGGCAATGAAGAGTCAATACCCTGATTAAGGTTCAATACTTGGCCCATTCTTATTCCTAAATCTCTATTAAATCTTATACCAGCATAGAAATGACTAATCCCAGTGAACACAGTATCACAAAAGATTGTTGCATCATTTCTTATTAATGTATTAGTTAAAGGATTAAGTGAATACAGTCTCCATTCTTGTAGCCATTCACTTTTACTTCTATTAAGATAAGTTATAAGTTGTGAATCACTGTCACATACTGCAAATTTGTTAATAGAGACAACTCTGTCCCATACACTTTCATTATAGGCAGAAACAATTACCTTAAAGCCAAAACCATCCACAATAATTACAGGACTAGTGGTACTAATTGAACCATCATTACTTTCAACCAATAAATTATTCGTAGATAAATGAGTAGTTACTAACCCATTCAATTGATCAAATAAGTTTAATCTGTTATTAATTAGAAGCTTTCCACCACTAACTCGATATGTTAAAAGTTCTGTGTTTATTAATAGATTTCTTCTTTCAACTGGGGTAAAAGATGCTTCATCTTTAATAAAGTAATACAATTGTAGCATTGTTCCCAATTTTACTTTCTCTTGCTAAAGGTTGGTAAACAAGTCCATTTCCATAGATAGAAACATCATAAATACCGTTAAATAGAATAGGGTATCCATATAGTTTATCAACTAAATGATTATGGTGTAATATAGGTTGGTAACGGTCACTTATTAGATAAGTATTAAAGCAAGATGTGGCTTTTGCTTTTGCTACTACAGCATCAATTTGTCCGTCCAGTAATTCGGGTCGTATAAAATTACTAATTCTCAAAAATTTTAGGTAATTGACTTTATCCCAAAATGAATCATTTTCGTACTTATAGTTAATATAATCTATACTATTACCATAAAATGTATTTCTATGTCGGATGAAAATGTCTCTATCTATGAAGGGGGTATTACCCATGTACCCATTAAATACTGGGCGTGTACCTTGTTGTTGATTGATCTGAGTATTTTGTTTTTGATTAGTTTGTAAATTAGATTTTAAAATCGTAATTATATTTATAGAGAAAATATCTTAAGATTCAAATTTAAAGTACAATACAGTAAAATCATTAGTGTCTTAAAGTCTAATTATGATCTTTATGATTATATGAGATTTGTAGGAAACATGAATGTTGATCAAGCCCTTAGTGAATATTTAAGTTTAATTGACTCTAAATTAAAATGGGATTAAATTGGGCCAATTCTATGTTAGAATACTATAAAGATAGAAATCATGTAGCTAAAGATTTAACTCATCAAACTGACTCTGTTCTACCCAAAGTCTTAGAAAAATTGAATATAATTAAATGGATATAAAACAGGACGTAATAAGAAAAAAAATATCCTAAATTATACCCATTCTTAAACTATGAGGGGTCAGCATTAGTAGCCTTAGTAATAGCAAGAGAATGTATTATGAGAGGAGAAGGTTATACTAATACGTGTGCTAGTATAGGGATGACTATCGTGAAAGACGTTTACATGAGATTGTATCAAAAGTATTCTAACACTGAAAATTCCTTAGAGAAAAATAATGATCCATTATTTTACTTATATAGTTTTGATAATTTTATCAAATACTTAGGATTAGTAAACTATGGTTCTGCTAGCATAGGTACTTTCTTCTTATCATTTTACATGAATGGGGATACGCAGATTTTCGATACATGTTGAAATATACTGATGAGCATCTAAATAAGCTGAGTGAAGAATTCCAAATTAGACCTATGCAAATACCTATGTTATGTAAGCCTGGGCCTTTGGGTAAAATTTTATATGGGGAAATATCACCAATAAGATATGTAAAGAAGGGTTTACCATAGGAAGTAAAGTACATGGAGATAGAATAGAATAGGATCCACTTTATAATAAATATACATCTATTGGAAGATAAATGTTGTTTAAGATTACTCAACTATTATCAATGGTGTATATAATCAGGTGAAACCTGAGGGGGTATTAATCCTTCTCCTTATCCCCTTATCTCTCTCCTTATGGGTATGGGCACGGGGGAGGGGGTAATTAAAAGTAATTAAAATTAGTTTTTAATAGAGTACTAATATGTTTTTGCTATCCTTTAATGATATTTTAGTGCATATATAAAATTATGTAGTAAAAGTAGGATAATTTCTATTTTTATATTAATCTAAGTAAATATTATGATTTTAAAAACATTCTGTTTATACATCGTGTTCAAAAGTATAGTATATATATTACTATTATTACTATAATTACAAGGTAATAAAGAAGGTAAATGAGTAAATCTGTATATAGATACTGATGATATCTACGTATAATATATAAATATAATAATTATAAAATATCAATTATTTATACGTATAAAAATAATGAGTAGATTTGACGTATTAATATTAAAGTTAAACAAACTAAATGAAAAAGTTGACTCTTTATCTAATAAGATTGAAAGTTTAGAAGACAGAGTTGAAAGTTCTATGTGTGTTAATGATGAAACTTCAAATAGATTAGCAGTATTAAGAGATGAACTGGAAGCTAAAAATTTAATTTCCAGTGATTTAAAATATGCTGAAATTCAAGAGAAAGTATTAAACTTAGAAATATTGAACAGTGAATTAAACAAAGATTTAGAATTAGTTGGAAAATTGATAAGTGATCCTAAGTTCTATGAATATGTTAAAAATGTAAACATTAACGAGGGTTTTGACTATGAGGGGCCTAATGTATACTTATCGGGTTTATATGAAGCTTACAAATTATCAGAAGGAAAATATCCAATAAAATAATAAATATCTATTTCGAATAGAAAAATTAAAAATATATAATGGGATTGTTACAATTCAATTTAACTTTAAATAAAAATTTAATTATTAATATAGCATTAATCAAGATAGAGTTTTGAATAGGAGCTTTAGTAAAAAAATTGTAAACATTTAAAATGACTAGTATCGTTTATTCTTAAATATTTATAGGGAAGGGGTAATAATTAATATACCCAATATTATTCATGATTAATGTAAGTTAATTGAATCTTTAATGTAAGAACATGTTAAGATTGTAAATACATAAGCTTGTATTACTGAAACAGCTAATTCTAAAGTCATAATAGCTAAGAATAAAGTAAATGGGATTAAAGTTAAGACAGCTACTATGAAACTAGCATTAAACATTTTGAATAAGAATGTACAAAGCATTAAAGTATGACCAGCTTAATAATTAGGATTATTTTTTTTTAAGGGATCTTCTCCATCAAATAAAGAAGTTACACTAACATTAGATGGATTAATACCTTTTTTAAGTTCCATTGCTGTCCTACGTGCTTTTAAAAAGTCTTCCCACTTGACTCCTGATACTGACTCTAAAGTTGCTTTGTCTTCATCAGACAATTCATCATAAAAAGAATCTATTTTTTCTGATTCTAAATCTTTTAGACTATCTTTTATACCTAGTTTGTCTAAAAAGGTTTTAGCCTGGGCTTCCATACCAGATTGTTTAATAAGATCTCTCATCATTGGAACAAAGTAAGGTTGTTTCCCTTCATTTACTAAGATTTCGTCCAGCACGTAACAGAGGGCAAAAGTCATACCTGTACCCACTGTAAATCTTGTAGCAGTTTTTATAGTAGCTACACTCCCCTTTAAAATAGTTCCTATTAAATCCAAAGGAGAGTTTCTAACTATAAATTTACCGGATCTTAAATTATGTAACCAATGTTTTATAGCATAAAAACTAATAATTAACCTATAAATTATATATAAAATTGAAAGAAAAAATATTAAATATAAAAATATTTTATTTAATTTAGAACCTATTCCACTTATAATAATAAAAACACTTGCACCGCCTATCGTTTTAAATATTTTAATAGATAGAGAATTATCTAGTCTGGTGATATTATCGGGTAAAATAGCTATACCCCAACCTGCTTTGACTCCACCCCAAACTCTACTTCATAGTGTTTTTTTTATGTTTTTATTACTACTAAAAAATAATGAGGATAGTATTAATGCTTGGTCACTTACTTCTAATAATTGACTGATGGTTGTGACTTGGAATAATCCACTATATATACCTATACCTGATCCAATTGACTGAATATAGAAAGCATTAAAAGCTAATGCTCCGGCATAAATAAATATTATAGAAGATATTCTTACATATAAGATACTTCTTATATTTTGATTAATGGATGGAAGGGCAATTGCCACTATTAAAATTAAGATACTTAAAAAGATCATTACTCCTTGTTTTTATCATTTATTGATCATTAGATTATATATCTTTTGATGTGTCCTGCTTTTTAAAATATTAGAGTATAAACAAGTAAATCGGAATAGAGAGGAGTCGAACCTCCAAGGGTATTACCCGAACAATTAGCAATCGTTTTAACTTACCAATGAAAACTATTCCTCAAATAAGATTAAAGTATACTAATATAAATTAAACTTAGCTTCTTTTAAGCAAAAATTGATTACTTAATAAAAAGATTAACTTTATTTGGGTTATATACATATTTCATTGTTTCTTAATCTTAAGTTATTGTATAATTTAATTTATAAAAATATTATAAATATTCCCTTTAAAATAAGAAAGCGTAGGATAAGAATCAAAGAATGGTATAATAACTTTTATTAAATCATCTTTTTTTAACCCTATAATCTATTTCATCTGGTCTAGGTTTACTACTTCATAGGTATCCTACATTAAATTGCAGAATAATATATTCTAATAATAATTTATTATGGATAAGTTGACTTAAAGATTAAAAACTGTTTGTCCAAACCCTGTGTGAAAACTGTAAAAACCTGTATTAACTGAAAAAGAATCGTCTCCAGATACAAAACCTGATACATAATGGCTGTTAATTTTATTAAGGTGTGCGATAGGTAATTTAAATTCTGATTTTAGATTATTAAGTTTAGATTTTTTATATTTAATTCTTTCTATTAAATCGATTCTAGTATTTAAATCTTTATTTAATTGAAAGTCTATAAAACTATCTCTCCAATTTAGATAATCATAGTATCTTGTACCCTTTAAAGGATAAATATCAAATAAAGGTATAATTTTATATTTTTTTTATTGTTTCTTGACTTGAGACTTCTAAAGTAAAAACTCCAGTTTCTTTTCTTAAATATAAGGAACCAGATCCAAAATAAATTTTAATTGCACATAAAAGTACAATATCTAAACATTTAGAGGTTAATCTAAGTCTAAATTTAGGTAACACTTTAGGATTTTGACTTATTACACTATCAAAATTACCCTCTGCTTCACCTACTATAAACCATGGAGAAAAATATGAAGAATTTAATAGTTTTATTGGTAGTTTACCCTTTGTGTAATTATCCAATATTTCTTTACTATTAATAGGGAGAGTAGATAAACGTAAGTATTGAAGTCTATTAACAGAAGTATTAAAATTAGATTTATTATAATGAGAAGCACTAGACATGATTAAAGGGGAAATATTATATTTATATTTATTAGTACAATTATATACTTTACCTTTGCCCTTCTTTAACTTTGTTTATATTAAAAATTATACATATATAGTATTTTATTAGAGGGTTAATAATGTATATAAACACAGAACACAGTATTAAGATTAATGCAAAATTGTTACATCTTTAATATAAGAACAAGTTAAAATAGTAAATACATAGGCTTGTATTACAGATACTGCTAATTCAAGTCCGCATATTGCTAAGAATAGAGTAAATGGAATTAAAGTTACAATAGCAACTAGTACTCCAGCATTGAACAATTTGAATAAAAATGTAGATAATATTTACATTAAAGTATGACCTGCCACTACATTAGCAAATAATCTGATACCTAAATAGAAAGCTCTAGCTAAATAACTAGTTAATTCAATTAATACTAATAAAGGTACTAAAGCTAAAGGTGTTATTTTAGTATATTGAGACCCTGTTTCTAAAATATTTGATAATTTGGTGTTAATCATCACTATTGGCATGAAACCATGGTACTCTAGAAGTTGAGAACTTCTATAATTTATTACGTTAAAGGTGGTATTCCTATTTTTATAGTTTGTTCTATTGACTTAGCTTAAATTATTTAAGGATATTAATAAAAAGGGGGGGTTATTACCTTATTTTTTAAAATAATATTCTACTATTTGATCTAGGTTTTCAATAAAAAAAAAACCCCAGGTAATAATAAGAATAATAATTACAAATAGAAAGCAGGAATATAAGACAAATAAGAATAATGAAACTTGATTTTTGATAAATAGTAAGAGATTTTACATACCATCTTACTATTATTGCTGGTAATAATCTAGCTAAGAAACCTTCTAACTTAACTATGTTTAGATTAGAAAATAATAAGTTATAAGAAATTAAAAAAATTAAAAATAATTGTAATCTTTGGGAAAATTGAATTACATTTAGTAAATCGATGGCATTGTTGCCTGTTAAATGAAGGGTATCTTTCAAGACATCCATTAAATTGCCATTAGAAATAAATTTTGTTTTTCCTATTTCTATGCTTAAGTTATTGGAAATATTTTTAGTTGCTCCTGCACCTATACCCCCAATCACAACCCCTATTTTACCAGCTACAGATGGTGATTTTTGTGCTAATTTATAAGCACCTGCCATGGCTGCTGCCATTATAACCCCATTCGTAGCATTGTCAACTGAGTTAGTTTTAGTCGGTAAAGGTAAAGAAGGTTTCCCATTTGGTGGTGTGTTATTAGGCCCTAACCAATTATAATTTGAGCCATCGCTAATTAGAGGTGTAACATAATCATGGATTAGAGTTCCTAAAAACATTAAAACCATAAAAATAGTAAATAAAAATTATAATTAATTCAAAGAAACTTAACCTATTGATTTTTAAAATTATGGATTTAGGCAATACATAAAAATAAAAGTAAAATCCAATCAAAAACCACATAGAGCCTAGTGATACTTTTTTTTGATAAGTAAACTACAGTTTCATTAGAAATAAAGCTTTCTAGTTCTGCAATAGTATTAACAAAATTCCAACCAGTTGTAAGTTTTACGATTAACACAATTAAAAAAATAATAAGAAAACACTTAATAGGTTTGTTATAGTAAGACTTTTTCTTTCTAAAAAAACAAAATTTAATTCTTTTCGATAGAAAGTAAGAAGATAGTAATAAAAGCGCTGCGGTTACTATCACAGTAAATACAATAGGGAAACTATCTCTTTAGCATTGGTAGAAGATAGCCAATTATTCATAATTAAGAGTTTATGATATTATACTCTAAGAAAAGAGTATAAAATTAGTATCTTCTCTTCTGATTAGCTCTTGATTGCCAATGGAATCGATCTTGTTCCTATTAGCTCTTGGGACCAAAACCTTGGTTATTAAGTTAATAACTGATTTCAGCTTTTTAGTATTATAAAATAATAGTAATAAATATTATATTTTATACTTTCTTTTATTTTAATTTGTATGTATATAATAATATTTTTTTATTTTTAAATGATTGATCTTTACCAGAATCGAACTGGTACTAGCTTCTTGAAGGGGAGCTGTACGACCTTTATACTAAAAGACCTATAGGGAATAGCGAATACTGGAATCGAACCGAATCTAACAGGTCATGAGGCTGTTGTGCTAACCGTTACACTATATCGCTTATGAAGGGTACACTATCTTTGAATCAATACGAACAAAGAGACTCGAACTCTTAAGGAATTACTTCCACTCCTGCTTAAGAGGAGATTGTTTACCAATTTCAACATGTTCGTTAATAGTAGCTACGCTCTCTTTTACTTAAAAAAGAAAGTGATTATTAAAATAAAATAAGTGTTAAATTTATAATTAATATATGTAAAATATTAAAGGCGTCAAGAGGAATTGAACCTCTGAAAAAAAGTATTAACAGTACTCCGCAATTACCACTCTGCCATGACACCTATCTATAAATAGAAATATACGGTAGGCGCGATTCGAACACGCTATATATCTCCTACCCAAAAGGAGCGACGAGCCAATTTGTCATCTACCGTTAAATTTTTCAATTAATAATAATAATGAGATACTCTTTTATATCATTTTATCATATTTATAAATAAATAAATTACTTATGTTTTATAAATGATAGTTTATTAAACTTGAATAATCATAATGAACAAATTATTACAATAATATTCATATACCAATATAAAAATAAAGATACAATGCTTTCATATTTTAACTTGAAAATTTAGTTATTTTAATAGTTCAACTTGATTTTAACTTTTCAATTAAAATTTTTAATGACTTATTTTATTTTTTTTTTTTAATGTAATAAATTTTTAAAGTTTAGAAATACCATAGTTAGCAATTGAAATATTTAATTTAATTATTTAAATTTAATTAGGGGATTTTAATTATAATTATTTTGTTTCAGTTGCTAGATAACCATTAGATTTAGTTGAATACTGTCTATTTTTTAACCTTAGGATAATTAACAGAATAAGTTTTAGTTAAATTATTTAGACTTGGTTATTCCAAAGTTTTAATTTTGTAATAGTTATTACTTGTAGGCAGGGGGGAATAATTTTTATTTTTTAGAAATAGTTGCTAAATCAAATAGAGTATTTTCCAATATACCAGCAACCGGAACTAAGAAAATGAACCATAAGAAATAAAAAGCAGTTGCCACTTGTCCTATTTCAACGTAAGGTGTTTCAGGGTGTTGAGACCCGATCCACATTAAGATTATAAAATCGGTAACAAATAACCAAAAGATGAATTTCATTAAAGGTCTAAATGATGCACCTCTAATTCTAGATAAATCAGAGTAAGGTAAGATTAAAAATATTATTAATGCACCAAACATAGCTAATACCCCTAATAATTTATTAGGTATTGATCTTAAAATAGCATAGAATGGTAAAAGATACCATTCAGGAACAATAGATGCTGGTGTTTGCATTGGATTAGCAGGAATATAATTATCACTATGTCCTAAGAAATTAGGGTAGTAGAATACCATAATACTTAATACTAAGAAGAATAAGAATATAGTAACTAAATCTTTAAAGACAAAGTATGGATGGAATGCATATCTATCACCACTTCCTGAGATACCATTAGGATTATTTGAACCATGTGTGTGTAGAGCAATTAAATGTGCAACTACTAAAGCAGCTAATAAGAAAGGTAATAAGTAATGTAATGAAAAGAATCTATTTAATGTAGCATTACTTACACTGAAACCTCCCCAGATTACAATTTATTTGTGACTGAGTATTTAATCTCCGTCCTCATCGGTATACGATGTTTAGACTATGTCTTCAACCATTACCCGCTTACCCTATTAGTATACTCCTAACCTTTATAAAGGATGAGAGATAGGGTGCGGCAAAAGGTTGTGGGGTTCTCGTGTCGAGCTTATTGTTGGTATAACTCACTCGTTAGTCGTTGAACGTTCTTGACCCTCTAAATTAGAATATTTTCTAAAAAAATACCGAGTCAAGCTCCGCTGCAAGTAGTCTGGTAAGGTGGTATAAACGTTCTTGCAATTCTCCCCATTTGCCACTAAAACATTACTGTTTTAAGGAGCCGATCTTCACAGAATTAAAGTAAATATACACAAATATTATTTAGGAAGGAAAATTAAGATTTTTGTATCTATAACTATTTTGTAAACTTGTTATCCATTTTAAGTATTGAATATATTTTATGCCGATTAAAGGATGTAAACCTGAAAACGAAAAAAAATCAATTACAGTTTGTATATCTGTTTTAGAGTTAACAGAAAATTGAGCATATTTATCCATTTCAATTGAAAGATTTCTATTAGTTTTGAACAATAGTTTGAAAGCTTCAAATAATTGAACGTGAATTCTTTGTTTTAATTGAAAACATGCATCATTATTTTTTTTAATACAAAAAGAACCTTCTGCATTTGTAAAACCGACTAACCAATTTTTAAAAAAAGCTAAGCTAAGGTATTCTGATGCTGTTTTAGGTAATTCAAAGTTTGTAGGTACCTTATTATAATTAGATATTTGATTAAAAAGTTTTAAATCATTTTTAAATATAAGCATAGCTAGATCAAATTGAGCTCTTCTACTCTCAGTTAAAAAATATATATTATGATGTTTTAATAATGGAAAAATAACTTCTTGTAAATCTGTTTTACTAATGACTAATTTACAAATTGGATTTTTTATATCTCTATATTTTTGTAATTTTCCTATTTTTAACACTGAGTAAATATACTCTAAACTAGAAATATCTTCTAAACTTAAACAAATAATTAATTTGGTAGCTATAAATCCTTTAGTAGTTTTAGTTATTTGAATATAACCATCTCCGTCTATTAAACCAACTAAAAAAGCTATAAACTTATAAGGTATGGATAAATATTCTTTTTTATCGTTGCATCTTAATTTTCTTCCTTTTTTTAATGCTTGTGCACTAACTGTTCCGATTGTTGCATACATAGGAAAATTATTTCCCTTATATACTAAACAACTACATAATTCTGTAACATTAGTTGACTCTACTAAATCTTGTCCAAATACTGGAATAGCACTTAATAAATTTGTAATCACTGTTGCCAAATCTTTAATTTGCTTATACTAGCTTTGTTTTAAGCTTAAATGTTTAAAACAAGCAAACCATGTACAATATACTTATTTTAATTAAAAATAATTGTAATTTAATACAGTATAAAGCCTTGTGTTTTATTTAATAAATTATAGCGTTGACTATAGTTTTTTTTTTATTAATTTAAAAAAGATCCCGACTGTACATTAAGCATCGTTTCAGATACCCACCGATGAAGCAGTCTGTAGCGATAGTTTACTCTACCGACGGTCTTAATGCTAAACAAACATTTTTGACCTGTTTTCATCAGTATTGCTATATGGCTAAATCTATAAATTTTTAGTAAAAATTGCTTTATATAAGACCATATAACTATATATAATATTTTATATTTTTATATTATTTTATATTTCATTTCAGGTATAATATACGGAGAAACTATGTTTCTAAGTTCATTCATTGATTCTTTCCAAATATAGATAACGTATTGGTCATTACTTCCAGCTGATTGAACTGAAGCTTTAAGGTTAAAGTTATCATTTAAAACTTTTACTAAATTTAAACATTCTTTATAGGAAAAAGAATTAGTAGAAAATTTTAAACCTTTTCCTACTTTAGAACCATCATCCATGATTCAAACTGCTAAAGCTAATGGAGTTAAATATTCAGCAATATTTACTGGGACTTGTTTAATGTTATTTTTATACCATAATTCATGTATTCAATTAAAACTTGTGTAAGTTCAAGTTCTAAATCTAACTATTTGTCTCAATTTACCTTTTTTGCCTAATCTACTTGTTACAACAGGTATTTTAGGGTTACAATAACCTAAATTAGATAAAGTTTTGTGTAAATAATAAAGATATTCAACATGAACAGCTTCTTGATAAAAATTGATTCTTGTTCCTAGTCCTCTTTGTCTTTTTTCAGCTTGAGCATCTCCAAGAAGAGACCCAAATATAATAGATAAAACATCTTTATTATGCGGACCAATTCTTAAAATACCTTTAAGTCTACTTACTTTTGAAGTAAAATCAAAATCAAGAGGAACTATAAAAACTAAAGAAAATAAAAATAAAAATAAACAAATATTATATATTTGGGGCTTAGTAAGAAAACCCCACAGTGACATTTGACCATAAGGTAATACATACAAACTTACTTATTAATGAAATTACTTAATAAGCTAGAATAACTTTAAATTCGTATATTCTATATAGTTAAATTAAATTAATTTATTTAACCAAAAGTTTCGACTGTGCATTAAGCAGCATTTCAGCCACCCATTAGTGACCCAGTCTGTCGCGATCATTTATATAACCGACGATCTTAAAGTTTAACTTCTTTGATCGTTTTCACTAACATCGCCAAATAATCTTATCTTAAAGACTATTCTATACCCCTGTCGGGATATACCACTTTAATCTTTTTTTTTCTATAAAGATTGCAAAAAGATTGTTACTCGCGGGACTATGATTTAATATATAAAAAAATATAAAGTATAATTAAAAAATTATTCATGAAATAACTAGTTACCATATTCAATTTTCTATTTACTTGACTAAATCTTCTACTTTTCATTGTCTTTTGACTAATCTTTTTTCTGTTTTTAATGCTCTTCTTATAGTTTTTTCGCCACAGTTTATAGATTTAGCAGCTTCTAAAATAGTAAAATATTTACCGTAAACAGTTCCATTAAGATTATATAAAACTATAGGTCTTGTATGACCAATACATTTTTGCTTAGTCTCATCGGACATAGGTGGTCTGTTTAAAGCTTTTTCCCTCAATTTTTCTATTGTTTCTGGAGAAAGATTTTTACCTCTATTTAAACTTCCTATTCTTTCCCTAGCATCGCTATAAACATCTTTCATTTTTATTCTGTCAACTTCCGTGTGTTTATAACCAAAACTAGAACCTGCCTCAGTTAAAATATTATAATTAGGCAATAGCAATTTTAAATATTTATCTTCTAAATCTAATAATTCTTTATTATTTTCTTTAGTAACAACATTAGGATATAATTCTAATATGATAAAAGCAAAATTTTTTAATTCATATTTTTTTACTGCTGATTTAACTATTTTGCTACCTCTATAATAAATAACATGATTACTAAATCTAGCATAAAATCTGTTAGTTGATGCAGAACCTATATAATAATCTTTAGTTATTTTATTAACTATCATGTATATTCCACTTAAACCTTTAGTCTCATTTAATATTTGTGTTTTTATATTTTCTTTATCTAAATTTTCATATATATACACAGGGTTTAACTCTAATTCTTTCATGATTGTATTCAATCTTTCAGAACAAGAAATTTTAACATTTTTATTTAAATGAGAAATTGTACTATATCCCCTTTTTTTAATACTATTTATAAGGTATGTTGACTTATTTCTTAATTTATTATACTTTATATTTTTCATTGTATTTTCTACTGGATATATTAATACCCTGCTTCTTTTTAATGGAAAAAAGAGTATAGCATAATATACAATTATTAAAATAATTACATGGAAAATACTTATATTAATCCATTTTGGGCCATATACATAACCCAAGAATGCTGTACCTATCATTACTATTAAAATAATTACTCCAATTGACCATAATAATACTCTTGGTGATTTATAAGATCCGTAATATAATCCTTTAGCTATATGCAATAAATGTTATTTGAATACTATATGTACAATTTAACCTGTATTATATAATTTCAAAAGTAATCAGCCCTGTACCATAGTACGTTTAATGGGTAAGATTACTTCTTAACTTCTCAGTTAAGGTCAGACTATATCTTTATCTAAAATAACTTTAATTTAAACTACTATCTTACATAATTAACTTTATTTATAGATTATTAGCGTGTAGTCGTTGAGGGGTTTAAATTAATACAAATTTTCCAAACTACAAACCCAAAATTAAAAAAATAAGAGGGCTTTAAATAAGGAGTTTTAAAGTATTAAAGGTCAAAACTTCCCTGCTGATTGTCTAATCTTTCAAATTTTTACTTTATAAAATTAAACGTATAACTAATTTTATATTAGTATTGAAAGCTCTAAAGAGTTTCCAGCATATAGCTAATTAATGTTTACAAAATTTAGTAGAAATTAATATAAACAAGCCCATAAAATTTATTTAGTATCAATTATACTATTTTTAGTTCTAAGTTAAACCTATTTTTTATTAAAGTTCTCAAAATGATTAAATTTATTAATAGGAGAAGAATAAAATGTATAAACATCTTTAAATACCCTTCCAGTATCTATATAATTTTTTATACTAGATACAGAGTCTAAGCCAATAGCTTGACCTCCTTGTCTGTAACTATTAAATGGAGAACCAGGTATTTCTTCCCCATCTTTGTAAATATGTATATTATAACCTTTTCTGCTACCTTGTGCAATGGTATAATTTTTAGCCAATGCAAAGTGGCTTTTTTTAGAAAAGATATTAAATGGTGGTTCTATTTCAAAAAGAGCACTTATTTCAGCTGTATCTAGAATATCAATCATATTTGAAAAATATCTCTTAGAATTCATATTATTAGCTAATTTTAATAAAATAGCTTTTCCAGTAGGGATTTTAGAATAACCATGTATTATTAAAAATAGGCCTACACTTCAAATTTTAAAATCTACCCCTTTTCTACTTAAAAAAGGTAAATCTTTAAAAAAAGGAAAAATATATTGAAAAAGAACATCTGTATCAGAAATAGTTAATTGATAAGCGGTATTATTATTTTTTCCCGTTATAATACAATTAGGCTGAGGACCTATAAATACAAAATTAAAAATAGGAGCTCTTGGAATATTTTGTAAAAATATAGATATGGCTTCTAGTACTTGTCTATCCTTTTGAGTAATTGAAAAGATAGCTCTATTATTAGTGAAATGGAAAGAACCATCTCCTTCCACAAAACCTAATAACCAATACTTAGAAATCATTGAATAAGGGATATTATAACCATAAAAATTAGTTCTATTGCTATTAATACTTTCTTTAATTTGAACTATTTTATTGAAAGTTTCAGGAGCTACAGAAATAGTTTTTCTATTGGAGGCTGCAGAGTTTTTTTTTAATGATACTGCTATTCTCCAATCTCTGTAATCTAATTGTTTATGTGTAATTAAAGGGTATTTATCAAATATAGGTAGTAAAACATCAACTATAAGTTGAAAAGAATGAACAGCAAAAGTACAAGTATTACCTTTGATAGAAACAACTCCTATACCTAATTTTCCCTTAATTAAATATAAAACCGCAGAATCATCAATATGAAGAGTAATTTTATAACTAAAACTTACTTCACTTTTATTTTTTGTTTTTATTAAGAATGTTCCTTCGGCATCCGTAAATCCTACAAACCATTGAAGAAATTTGTGATCTATATCTTTAGAATCCAAGTTACCTAAACTAGAAATACCACCAAAGCCAAATAAATTTAAAAAGGTATCTGAAATAACTTTTTTAAATAATAGGTAACAATAAAAAGGTAATTTACAAAGATTTATAATTTTGTTTTTAGAATAAAATAGTATCTCGCTAATTATAAATTTATAATATAGAGCATATACAAATATAAAGAAGAATGATGCTACATTTGCATGTGTATATCTTATTGCCCAACCATTATTTACGTCTCTCATAATATGTTCAACTGAATTAAAAGCAAAATCTACGTGTGGTTGGTAATGCATTGCTAAGAAAATTCCAGTTAATATTTGTAAAATTAAACATATTCCTAATAAAGAACCGAAATTCCATAAATATGAAATATTAGCAGGTTCAGGTGAATCTACTAGATATGAATTTACAAGTCTAAGTAATATTTGCGATTTTAAATTTCTCACTTAATTTTTAAACTAAATTTGAATAGATATATTTATATTAAAATATAAAAAATATTATAAGTATATACATTATTCTATTAATATCTTAAAGGATGTTTTAATGATTAGTTTTTACATCTAAACATCTTTAATTTATATTATTCTAAGTATATGTTTTATTATTATACTTATTATACTTATACACCCTTATTTTTATTTTGTTGATTAAATCATTTTATTTAATTAGTTATTTAAACTTTTACTAATAATTTTTTTTTTACACTGTAACAAATTTAATAAATTTTTTTTAGTATATGGTATGTTTTATAAGCCCAAGAAGAATCGAACTTCTACAGATTCCTTATCAAGAAATTATTCTACCTTTAAATTATAGGCTTTATTTAAAAATATGTTTTAATTTGTATTTCATGGGACTACTTTATTTTAATTGATTTAAAAAAAGGGGGCTTTAATATTAATTCTAGTAAGGAGCTATATCGAAAGCAACTAAAATACTTGGTACAAGTATAATAAAAGCTACAACTACGGGTAAAAGATTTAACCAACAGAATTCAATAAGTTGATCATATCTTAATCTAGGTAATGTCGCTCTGAACCATACAAACATAAAACAGAATATACATGTTTTTAATCCTAAAATAATACTTTGAATATTAAAGAAAGTGTCATTTACTATTAAATTAGGCATATTATAACCACCTAAAAATAATATGGCTGTAATACAACTAAATAATACTATTGAAGTATATTCAGCTAAAAAGAAGAATACAAAAATAATTGAACTGTGTTCAGTGAAGAAACCAGCTACTAATTCACTTTCAGCCTCTTGTAAATCAAATGGTGTTCTACTTGTTTCAGCTAATATAGAGATAAAGTAAATAATAAATATGGGTAATAATGGTATTATAAACCATACTGATTGTTGACTTTCTATAATTGTAGTGAAATTAAATGATCCTGTTAATAAAATTATTATTAATATTGCGGAACTTAATATTAATTCATAACTTATCATTGCTGCTGTTGATCTTAAACTTCCTAAAAATGCATATTTAGAATTAGCAGACCATCCTGCAAATAATACACCGTATACACCTAAAGAAGATAAAGCCAAAGTATATAATATTCCTAAAGGAAAATCAAATAATGTTAAACCTTCACCAAATGGTATAATCCCCCAACCTAATAAACTAAAGATTAATGTAGAGACAGGAGCTAAATAAAATAATACTTTATTTGATTGTGATGGTATAATTGTTTCTTTAACTACTAATTTTAAAGCATCAGCAAATGGTTGAAGTATTCCATAGTAACCTACTGTATTTGGTCCTACTCTTCTTTGATGTGCAGCTAATTGTTTTCTTTCTATGATAGTCATAAAAGCTACTGCAAGTAATATAGGTAATAAAACTAATAAAACATCTATTAAATTGATGATTATATTAGCTATTTGTAATAATAAATCGTATTGAATCATATGTTTTTATTTTTTTATTTGTTTTTTTTTTTATTTTAATTGATCATTTTAGAATATTACCCTTTTTAGAAGAATATTTTATTTAAAATGATACGAATTTGTCCAGTAAAAATATTTAAATATATTCTTGTTGGCTCTTACTTATCAAAATTATAAGTTTATTATTTATATTATTGTCCCAATAATTATTTTAATTAAAATTTTTGATTGTTCATTTTATTTTTTTTACACTGTAACAATTTAGTTTATTTTTAGTCATTTTAGCTTCATTCTCTTTTGGAATCGAACCAAAATTGACACTTTAGAAGAATGATGTTCTACCATTAAACTAAGAGAATTTTTTTAACTAGAGTTAAGAAGGAATCGAACCTTACTATAAATTTTGCAAATTTACTACAGAAACCAACTGTAAACGTAACTCTATACCCCCACTTTCTTTGTTTAATTTTAATTATATCATTTATTATTAAAAATTATTTTTATGGGGAAATATAACTTATTTTGTTATATTTTGATAAGAATTTTTATTATGAGTATAATAATAAGAATGCAATCATTAATGAGAATAATCCTGTAGCTTCTGCTAAAGCGAATCCTAAGATTGCGTACCCAAATAATTGACCTCTGATTTGAGGATTTCTAGCTGTTGAAGCAATTAAAGCTGAGAAAATTAATCCAATTCCAGCTCCAGCTCCAATTAATCCAGAGCAGGCTAATCCTGCACCAATGTATTTTGCTGCGGCTAACATATTTAATAAAATATTTTTCTTTGATAGTGTCTAACGTATGACATTTAAAATAAACATACTCTTTTAGTGCGTAGATTTCACGAGCCCTTCCAGATTCGAACTGGGACCACCCTAATCGACAATTAGGTACTCTACCTATTAAGCTAAGGGCCCTTATTTTTTTTAGTTATAAAAGAGTATCATATCCTTTTTATTATAAATATAATTATCTTTTTTTTTAAGAGCGTAGTATCAATTGGTTAGTATGACGATCTCCAAAATCATCGGTAGGTGTTCGAGTCACCTCGCTCTTGTTTATTATTTATTTAATTTAAATAAAGTGTTTAATGTTAACAATTTAAATAAATTTTTATTTATAATTACTTAAAGATAAGATTGATTTATAATATATATACGAGTAATCAGATTCGAACTGATGATAACTACTTGGAAGGTAGAAGTTATACCAACTTAACTATACTCGTTCGTTTATGACTCTTTTAATTAAAAATATAATTAATATAATAAAAAGGATTATTATTTAATAATTTCCCGATAAAGCAAAATCTGTTTAATAGCTTACAAATACATTTTAATGAAAACACATAGTATAACTACATTATAAAAATAATAGCAATAGAAAACCCTAACTTAATAAAGAATAAAAGCCAATTGGATATATAAAATATATTAAATTTTTAAGATCTAAATATAATAATTATAAGAAATACTAAGAATTAAAATGAATATAACTTAAAATTTTTAAATTTATCTTAAATGAAGTAAAACTATTACTAACAATAAAAAATTTATGAGTCTATTCATTAAAAGACAGAAGAAATAATTAATTATAATTTTCAAGCTAAAAAGGGAAGGGGGGAATTAAATGATAAAATGTTATCTTTAGATAAACTTTAACTATTATTTGATACCAGTTTAATAGAACCTGATCCAATTTCTAAAATAAATTATATAGTTAATACAATAAAGAATATTAATACCATTGAAAATCCAAATACACTTACTTGATATAAAGTTACAGCTATAGGAAATAATAATAAGATTATAGGTAATAAAGGTACTAGAGCTAAAGTATGGGTAATTAAGCAGGGGGGGGGAAATAAAACTACGTAATTTAAGTATGCATAAAGTACGTAAATATTTGTTGATATACTAATAAATACTATAAATAAACCATTAAAGGACAAGTATACCAAATAGAGTCCTACAGTATCGGACCTAAAGATATTTTATACTTGAGGTTTAATTTTTAGATAGTTATTTACCGTATTTACCAAATAGATTGCAAAAGAACAAATAATGATAATAAGTATCTGTGTAACCAAATCTAAACTTAAAAAATAGACTAACACATCAAATGGTAAAACAGTAATGTTTGCCACATCCATGTTTACTACTTCTGTGTCTAAAGGAGGTGACCCACAAAACCATTTATAGGCCAAGAAACCTGCACCCCCAAAAACCTATTACAAAAAATGTTACTCCTACGGCAATTGCCTGAATATCGTTCTGAGGTAAGTTTTCCATAATTTAATTAATTTAACTTTTCCTTTGGATCCTGTAATATGATAAGAAAATGAAGACTACTCCATTTTATATTATATTATTTTAATAATAGTTTTTAGACATTTTATTAAAATATAAAATAAGTTTGCCGTACTATTTGGTTGAACTTATTTTTAATTGAGTTTACTTAGATATTAAAATAACTAAGGATAAAATTACTGTCAAAGTTGTAATTGCTTGAATTAGAATTTTTTTAGAATCCTAGTTCTTTAAAAAACATTCTACTGCACATGAAATAAGTATAAGATCATTAATTTGTCCTTAGTTTGTGAAATTTAAGGGGGGGTAATAGTTTAAGCAAAGTTACTTACTATAGAACTAAATACCATATCCTGGGTAAAAATATCTTGAAGGACAATAGGGTAGTCTAAAACAGTAAAAAGATGGGGATCTAGGGTATAAGTTTCTACTTCAAAATCTTCATCTATGGTATTAATAATGGCATGGTCTGCCGTAGTAATCACTTGGTCTGTTGTTGTAGGAGGTGTTGGTTCACCTTTGGGTAATATAGTTGTACATATAACAGTTGTAGTAGTTGTAACTTCTTCAAATAATTCTTCTAACTCTTCTGTTACAGGGTAAAACCAGTTATATCCGAAGTAAGCTGCTATACCTATATTACCAACTATTAATACGCCTACTAAAATATCAACCAATAAGTGGTTATTTGATTGCATAGTAAAAAAACATTGAATTTTATTAAAAATTATAATTTGAATAGGTATATTTGATAATATACATTATTGATTTAATATATTGAGAGTGGAATTTAGAGCTTATTAGATTTTAACCTAACTATTATTTATCATTTTATATTAAAAATAAGTATTTTTTACTTTTACTATTACTATAGTATACTTACACACCCTATTTTTTTAAACACTGTGACAAACTTAAGATTTTATTTATTTTTTTAATATTAATCATACTAAGAAGGTTAAACTATCATACCTTCTATAAAATATAATAGTTTTATATATTCTACTTGAAGATACTAAACCTATTTTTAATGGTTGTTATTAGTGTAGAAAGACCAATTTTTATATATTTTTCCAGTATCTCTGTACTTTAAGATTGTTTTATTTGAAATATTAAGCCCCTTTTCAATTTAAAAACTTTTAGCTTCTGAACTGTAACAGAAGGTGTGGGTATTATTACTTGTATGGTCAATAAGAGTTAAACTTAACTTCAACGAAGTTCTTTTTACCAACTGTGCAATATTTATTAATTAATTCTTTCAAAGTTTGAACATTTATTTTTTTTTTATATCAGGTGTAGGGCTTACATGAGATATATTTAAAACTTCAAATACTTTTATTGAGGAGTTTTTAAGAGACCTAGATACTGTACTAGGGCTTATATCAGTTTCTTTGATCAATTCTGTAGTTTGCTTCATAAAGCAGAGTTTTGTCTTTATACACGTAAACTGATTTACTATTTGCTTTTTTAATACTTGCAATATGTTCTTTAGTAAATTCTACTATAGGATTGGATCCTGCTACTTTTATTGAATTAAGGGAAGGGTTTAAAATGAATATATAATATTGTTCTAAGCAAAGGGTTACAGCTCTAATTTTAGAGTATTCCATTCCTGTGGTGTTTATTACGTAAATATCTAATTTAAAGTTATCTATTCCAAATGTTTTCATACTTTGATTAATCAGTCTATTTCCTTCATTTAATATTAAAGGTTTAAAATACGACCTTAATCTTGTATAAAGATTGATAGTACTACCAACATTTTGTTCTCCTGTTTTAAGATTTGTTCAAATATAAACTCCTACTATGCTTGTATTAGTCCCTCCAATATATCCATTTAATTTGCTTATAACTTTAGCATTATACGCATTACTACTAATTACCTGTTCGTGGATTTTAGTTTGAACTCCCAGATCATCAAATAGAATTGAAACAGGTTTGATAGAGCTTAGCTTATCTAATTCTTCTTGATTTATCGTGTGCCCTAATTGAGATTGAACTAATTTTATTATTTTAGCATCTGTAAAATCTCCTTTAGTAATATGTCTTCTAGCTATTATATGAGGGTTGTTTGTTTCTTTCCCTCTATCTTTTTCATGAATTGTTTCCCAATAAGTTTTTGTTGTGATATCCTTTAAAATTTCAGGGTGTTGGGTGGAAAATACAGCTGAAGTACTGAAAGTAGCCTTTTGTTGGTTTACCGTAAGTACTCTTTTATTTTTGTTAGAATTATTATTAGGGAGGGGGTAATTTGAATTTTTTACTTCTTTGTTACTCATAGAGATTGATCCTGAACCTATTTCTAAAATAAATCCTATGGTTAATACAATGAAAAATGTTAATACTACAGAGAAACCGAAAACGCTTACTTGATATAAAGTTACTGCTAAAGGATAAAGTAACAGTACCTCTAAATCAAAGATTAAAAATAATAAAGCAACTAAGAAGAAATTAATATGGAAAACATTTCTAGTTTGACCATAAATTGGTGAGAACCCACATTCATAAGCTGATACTTTAGATTCATAAGCATTTTTAGGGGCTAATAAAAAATTAAGTAATAATAAAACACCAGCTAAAATAGGAACAAAAATAAATAACATTAAAATATTATTCATATTAATAATAAAATAAAGATAATGCCAGTAATTGTGTACTATTTAATAATATTGAAGGTTTTAAAATAAATAATAAAATAAATAAAGTTAAAGTTGATATCATAAAACTATGAAGTGAACTTAAAGTAGTTTTACTTTCTGTAACTTCTACTATTTCTTTAGAATCAGTATGTAAAACTTTAATAATTTTTAAGTAATAAGAAGCACTTATAACACTTACTATAATGGCGATTATTCCAATAAAGTAATATTCACTTTGCATTGCTGAGTATAATACAAATTGTTTTGAAAAGAAACCTAATAAAGGTGGTACTCCAGCCATACTAAATAAACAAATAGTTAAACTTAAACTTAATAATGGATTATTAAAGAATAAACCTTTAAGTTCAGTAATATATTTAATATCTTGGAATGATTCTAAAATAGATTGACTATTATTTTTCAATACATAACCTAATGCTATTAATATTAAAAATGTGTTTAAATTTGTAATAGAATATTGGATTATATAAAATAAGAAAGAATCTATTGATTGTTCCGTGTTTATAGCTAAAGCTAATAACATGAAACCTATGTGTGAAATAGTACTATATGCTAATAATCTTTTTATTTTTAATTGTGCTAACCCTACTATTGTCCCTATTAATAAAGATAATAATGAACTTATTAATAATAAAGTTTTCAAGGATAATGAAAAGATTGTTATTAAACTATTACCTATTTGACTTTGTATTTCTAATAAGAAAATTAAGATTGATATCTTAGGCATAATTGTTATCCATATGGTTACTATTGTTGGACTATCGTCATATACATCTGGAGCCCAATTATGTAATGGTGCTGCTGATACTTTAAATAAATATCCTACTATTATTAATACGATTCCTAAACTTAAACCTTGTAATATGGCTGTATTTTCACTTACACTAATTAAATTATATATACTTTCTAAATTTGTTAAACCTGTATAAGTATAAACTAATCCACTTCCTAATAGGATTATACATGATGATAAACTCCCTAATAAGAAATATTTTAAACCTGCTGAAGTTGCTGATTCTGAATCTCTATGTAAAGTTGTTAGTATATATACTCCAAAAGATTGTAATTCTATACTTAAGTACATTGAAATTAAATCTGCTGAAGATACTAATAAAGATGCTCCAAATGTACTAAATAAAACAATTAATGAGTATTCTCCAGCATATGGCATATTTTCGGTTATTTTAACCTTTGAAATATTTAGAGATGGCCATGATATTAATATTATACTTCCTATTACTAATATTAAGATGTCTAATAATTGACTGATGGTTGTGACTTGGAATAATCCACTATATATACCTATACCTGATCCAATTGACTGAATATAGAAAGCATTAAAAGCTAATGCTCCGGCATAAATAAATATTATAGAAGATATTCTTACATATAAGATACTTCTTATATTTTGATTAATGGATGGAAGGGCAATTGCCACTATTAAAATTAAGATACTTAAAAAGATCATTACTCCTTGTTTTTATCATTTATTGATCATTAGATTATATATCTTTTGATGTGTCCTGCTTTTTAAAATATTAGAGTATAAACAAGTAAATCGGAATAGAGAGGAGTCGAACCTCCAAGGGTATTACCCGAACAATTAGCAATCGTTTTAACTTACCAATGAAAACTATTCCTCAAATAAGATTAAAGTATACTAATATAAATTAAACTTAGCTTCTTTTAAGCAAAAATTGATTACTTAATAAAAAGATTAACTTTATTTGGGTTATATACATATTTCATTGTTTCTTAATCTTAAGTTATTGTATAATTTAATTTATAAAAATATTAAAAATATTTTATAATAGTTGTTGGCTTCAATTATCTGTATTTATCTTATAACTAAATATCTTTATTAAAAATTAGAATAAGTATAGGGGCAGATATCATATAAGTATAAATAAATATGTGTATCTAAGTTATTATTATATTTAAAGTAAAATTAAGATTTATTATTTAATTTAACAATAAATAATCTAATAACTTGTTGTAAAGTAAATAAAGGTAAAAAATATTTAGATAAAATATAAATTACTACAAATAAAACTACAAATGAAAAGTATAATTGATTTAAAAAGTAAAAAGGAATTAATTGTGGCATAACTTAATTAAAATAACTGGGCTCTTATTAATTATTAAGAACTATCTCTTGCTCGAAGCAAACAAAATAATGAGATACTGATTCTTTTAATATCTATTCTTATTATAGAATACACAGTTATAAGTTTTAGTAAGAAAATGCAGTGTCTGGATGTTAAAGTGGTAAGAAAAGGTGTTTTAAAGGTATGAAATTTAAGTAATTAAGGATTAAAATAGAAGAAACAAGGATGTAATTTAAGAAAAGAAAAAGAAAGGGGGGTTTGAATTTAAGAAAAGGAAGGATGGTTATAATACAAATGGAATATAATAAGGTTGCATACTAAATAGAATAGTGAGGGGTGCATATCCAGTTAAACAGTGGATTCAACAAAGAAATGAGACAGTTTGGCAATGATTATTAAGTATTCAAGGGAAAAATATCAATAAATATAATCTGGAGCCCAATGAAGACATGAATGGCGACTGGAGCACGTCATGAAATACGTGCGGTTTTAATAATTTTTTTCCCGTTCCGTGATTTTCACTCCGTGACCGACTTGGTCGGTTCTAAAACGGCTCAAAACCCAAAAATTCACTTTTTTTACAAGAGATTCACTTTAAAAACCAAGAATTCACTTTTGAATTCAACAATTTAATTAAAATATACCCATATAACCGATTATTTGACCAATTCTCGATATAGAAACAGGATAATCAAAAGATGAAAAACATGTTCAAACTATGAAAAACACTGTTCAAGTTGAGATGTTCCGTACGGGGCACTGAAAGTAGTTTCAAATTACTAAATATTTAATATTCTTTATATATTTTTTATTTGCTTTCTCCCTGCCACGTACCAACAAGATAAGGGGTTAATCCCATTGATTGTAAAGGAATTCAGTTAAATTCTCAATACTGTCATCAGGATCAACGATAGAAGCAGAATCAGCCACAGAAGAATCATCAGCAGTTAAAGAAGGTGCAGTATCTCCGATGTTCGAGTCAAGATCAGAATCTAAAGAAAGTTCCATTTGTTCACCAGCATCAAATTGGTTAATCAGATGTTGTATTGCTCTCTCAGACTTTTTATCAGGGGCATCTCCCCAATCATTAGAGACAGGGAACACACTCTGGCCTTCATACAATTCTCTTCTGATTCTAGCATAAGGGTCAACATAAGATTCATTTTGAGTCATGTACGCAGTTTGTACATTAACCTCAGGTTGTTGCAATTGTTCAGATTCTTCACCCCAAGGTCTTACTTCCTCCATAGAGTTTCTTCTCATCTCTTCAATAATCTGTCTTGATTTACCTCTACTTCTACCTTCAGAAGGAGAGACTTGAATAGGTTCTGTCCATTGGCTACCGTATCTACCAGTAGAAGATGAAGCCACAGGCTGATCAGTAGGAGCAGAAGGTAAGTCAGATTGTTGTAAGTTAGGGTTATCTCTAGTTACTGTACCTTTCTTCCAAGGAAATCTTTCTTGAAGGAGTTCATACATTCTACTTGGCCATGTTCTTCTGAATTCACTACCGGGTGTTTGTATGTGTCCACCTTCTAGATCGACATCTGTATCTGCTCTTGGTGGAGTCTGAGGGTTAGCTGGTCTACCATAATCATCATCTCTCTTCCAAGGGTTGAAAGATTGACTATTACTGAATCTATCTTTAATTGATTCACCAAAGAACCAATAAGTTAAACCAAATAAGATTACCATACCAATATACAACTTCCAATCTGAGAATAAACTGTAACTGGAAGCATCTTCGGCTGGTTTTCAGAACCAGTCCCAAGTTGGTTTATACTGAGAGTAGATCTTTCTTAATGATTCGAATTTACCCTCTGATGCATGTTCCACTTTATTAGCTTCATCGGCTATCTTATGGACCACATCTTTGACAACTGGACTGTGTTCTATAACATCACTCATTGAGTGACTTAGTTTGGACAGGGGCTTACTTATGCCACCTGGTACGTGTGGATGGTTGGGGAAATATTTATCTAATGCTTCAACAAACTCTTTTTTAATTAAGTTCATAAATGATACCATGGAAGCAGGAATCGAATAAATACCCTTGAAATTATATAAATTAATGAAAATTAGGAAACCTAACAAAGCGTTAAGCAATCTAAATACCCCAAAGAAAGAGCCAAATACTTTTAATAGGAACATGGTTTTCCTATCTGAGAAGAAGACTCTTAACAGAGCTTTAAAATAAGGAGAGATAAATCTCTTGAACGATAGGTTCGATATGAAAGTTAATATTTTTTTGATCATACTTTTATACAGAACTAACTTCAAGAAATTAAGACAATTAACAACTGAAACTAAAAACCATTCGTGAGAACTTTAGTCAAATAATTAACCTTCTAACTCACATCTTGAAGGGGGTTTGAAATTGTTTCAAGGATTAAGTTTATTAGGACTTAGTTAAATTACTTTTTAGTTGGTTAATATGATGTTCTAATCTCTTAGATACTGGATCTCCAGTGTTCATGCTTACTATTGGTGCAAGGTACTCATTGTCAATCAAAACTTTGTGAGGTTTAAATTGTAAAGTCAACTTAACTGATTTCACAGTTACAGTTTGATCAGTCATAGATCTAAAGAATCGATTATCTACTACTTTTGCTATTTTTACACCATGGTAAATTGTTTTAATCTCATCAAAAGAGATAGAATCTCTAGTATAACCAGCCCAAACTGATTTCTCAACTCTGTTCCCTTGTTTATCGTAATACCAGAAACCATACTGTTTAATACCTAATACGTATATTTCTTCGATCACACAACCATTCAGCTCATCTTTGAACATACCCAGTTCATTACCGATCATGTGAACAGGTAAAGGTTCCGTTGTAATTGCAGAATCTGTATCAGAGTAAATCACACAATCAAGTTGTTTAATTCTGTTCATATGGATTCTAGAATAGCTTGTGATTGCTGATGCGATTGCTACATTAGCTTTAACACTTCTTTTGAATGGAGACTCATCGTGAAACACTGCCTTCATTTGGTCTAATGCTTGATAGTTAGGTTTATCATCAAAAAGGATTGTAGATAAGTCATCATTGATATTCAAGATAGTAGCAGAAGGATATGCAGTTAAGTATGCAGCTTCCATGTTACTTGGTATAGTAATTGTTTTCAATTGTTCTTGTCTTCTACCGAAAACTCCATATAGACTATTTAATAATAGTTTAGCTATCCATCTTTCTGCTCCAACTGAGTTATTTTTAATTTCAAACATTTCTTTAACATAATCATTAAAAATATAACCTTTAGAGAATCTTTGGCACATTTAACTTTGACTATTTTATAGCCTAAGTTTACCATATCTTTAACTTCTTCAGAGAAATAAACACCAGAGAAATTACCTCTTGGGTATATGGTTCTATTCTGCCATCTTAAAGGTAATACTGGTCTTTTAACTGTTTTAGGGCAATGGATTTCCAGTTCAATGAATCCGAAGAAACTATTTAGATCAAATGAATCTAAAGCTGAACCAGTTAAAGTTTCAATAAGTTCTAAAGGCATTGGTTTGGTCATTGCATAAGGATAAAGAGATCTTATATCATAATAGTAACATTTGATTCCATGTGCTTTATAGATGTCAACTGCACCACCAAAATAAGATTTTCTTACAAAATAGTCGTTGAACCCAGTTAAAATAGGTATTGGTGTTCTTAAAAAGTTAAGTCTTAGGATTTTCATAGCTAATGCTGGTAAAGATACTACACTTGTAATATCTACTCCATACTTATCAATATAAGTCAATTGTGCTTCTTTTAATGCTTTGTACAATGCTGCTGAGTCTTTTCCCGCATATTTAACTAATTCTTTCATTTCATATTTGTCTTCAAGAATTGTAGGTTTATTCCATTTAGGATTATATGGTGTTAAGTTACCTTCCACTGAGAACAATTTACAAAAACTTTGTAGAGAAACAGGGAATATTCTTAAAGAATCCATGAACACAAAGGTTTTATCATTGATTACTACCCTGATTGTAACATATTTATTATAAGCATCAACTATAGTCTCAACTTTATTAGTCGGATAATAAGCATTAACAAATCTACTTAAGAAGATACCATCGAATCCACCTAGATTATGAGTAAAGATATAATTAATTTTGTCTTCACTTTTACTTTCTAAGTAATCAAAAAAATCTAACCACATGTAGAACACTGACTCTAGACCGACCTTCTTAACTCTGAAAACTTTAGTCTGAGAAGTTACTTTACATGAAATCATTAAGGGAATCTGATGACCTTTGTAACTCACAGTTTCAATGTCCATAGTTGAGAATGGTTTAGGGTTCACTGCTCTTCTAGTTAAGATCGTAATAAGTTGATTTTTCATTTCCAATACTTTTTCAGATAGGGGGATACAAGCTGAACTTGAATAGTATCTTGCTCCTTATTTATCGGCTAAGAAGTTTCTTAATGCTTTGCTTTTTCTTGAAGAAGTCTTTCTTAGTTTTATTCGTTCATCGTGTTTAGCTATAACATCATGCATGCTTTTGTATTTGATAGGATCCAATTGAGATGCCGTTTCTCTTAATTTAGTAATGATCTCTAGTATTCCATTATTTGCTTTAATTTTGGCATTTGCCATATGGTCAACGTTCCATACTCTAACCCTAAACATTGTAGGTATATCGAAATTATAACCATCTAAATAAGAATGTTTTATATAGCTTTTGATAAATCCATAGAATTGTTGCCAAGTCGTTGAATTCTGGACTACTATGTTTTTATGTAGGGTGATTTCAATCCTTCTTGATTCAGGATAACCATCAATATGTTCAATACCGATAATATAAGTGATTAAAACTTTATTTAAAAAAATATACTTTATAAGTTAAACTACATTTATGGTTTGTATTATTAAGTTTCAATGCAGATTTGACTATGGGAGATGAATTATAGTATCTTTTGCCACCAATCTTGTTGAAGTTACTATCAAACTCTTTATTATTTAGACCTTTAAGGGGGTTAAGTTATTTAATTTATTACTTACTCTTCTAGGTTTAGTAATAAAGATTGGAGCCACCATAGCTAATAGTAAAATAATACTTATAATAATTAACCAAGAACCACCATAGGTATAAAGACCTTGTCCTATAGCTTCAATTTGTGAGAAATTAGTAATAGTAGTATCAGCAATAGTTGGATTTATTGCAATATGTACTACACTATCTAAATTTAAATTATTTTTTAACAGTAATCCATTTAAAATATTAATTAGATTTAACAAATAAGAGAAAAAGGATACATTATCAATAGAAAATGGAATAATAGTATAGATTTCATATATAAATAATATACCTATTGAGAATGCTAAAGGTAAGTTTTTTGTATATTGATGACTTGTTTCTAAAATATCAGTTAATCTTATGTTAAGAAGCATAATCACAAATAAAAATAATACTGCAATGGCACCTACGTAAACTATAATATAAGAGATACCTATAAATCCTATACCTAATAATATTAAATACCCAGCAGCATTTACAAATACTGAAATTAAGAAAATCACTGCTATAACAGGATTTTTAGATGTAATAACTAAAACACTAGAAAATAGTGCAGCAAAGGCTAATAAATCAATTAAGAAATTTTTCATATTTTTATTTATTTAAATTTTATATGACCGAAAATATACTATATTTCTAGTTTGGTCGTAAACAAGATATTGAAATATCAAGTAGGTTTAACCTAAAAACATTTTATTTCTTATTATTTTAAAATTTTAAGGATTTAACCTCGATCATTAATAATGATTAATGGACTCTTTTAAATTATATTAATCATAAAATCATATAATTTAATAAATATAGATATATTTAAATAACTATACATAAATAATATATAATATTAATGATAATTTTCATTAAATAAATAATTTAATTATTGTTAGGCTTATTTAAAATCAATTAAAAACTAAATATTAAAAATGTTTAAAAAAATAAATTATTATATATTCAAAATTTAAAAAGAATTAGATAAATGAAAAAATAAGTATATTAGGTATAAAACAAAATGTCCCGGACGGGGTAGGGGGAAATTAAAAAAATTTATGTCCAATAGATACAGTAAAACTGAAAGCACCTCTTTTGTTTTTTTGAGTTAATCTAGCTGTAGTCACATAATTAGATTTACTTCTAGCTAAACTACCATATTGAATTTTTTTAACTGTTCTTCTAGGTACAATTTTACCTCTCATTAATCTTCCACCTAATTTAATATTTACACCGGTTAAAATAGTAGCAAATCTACTAAATTTATTTAAACTACTTCTAAACATCATTTTATGAGATTGGTGTTTTAAAAATCTTCCTATGATTCTAGTAAAAGAGTTTCTTCTAAATAAACCTAATTTACCTAAAATATTAATTAAAATTTGACTATTATGACTAACTGAATATAATTGAATTAATTCTAATTTGACTGGTTTTTTAAAATAATTACTTAATTTAGCACTTAAATCTTGTAATTTATTGATATTTAAATCTAAAAAGTTTTTGTCATAAAGTTTTTTATTAAGAACAAAATAAAATAAGTTAATAATAATATTTTTAGGAGTTATTAAATAATAAGGTCTACTTATTACACTACTCATTTCAAAGAATGAATATTCTAATATTTTAGTTACATTTTTATTTAATATTTTTGAATTTAAAGTTTTTGAATTAAACTCATATAAAGTATTTTGAGTTTGAGCTAAAGGTATATCTAAAGTACTAAAAGATTTTAAATAATTTTGAATAACAGTTTGTAATTTATCATCTTCTTTTTTTCTCGGAATGTAAGTTAACATATCTATTTTATCATAATATGATGTTTTTTGTGAAATAGGATTTATTTCTTTATTTATTAATTTTTTACTGTTTAAAATTATCTCTTCTTTATTTTGATTATCTCTTATTAATTGTTTATTATATTTAGCTATTTCTAATACTGGTGATAAGTCTACTCTTTTTCTTTTTAAAGTTGGTGTTTTATAATTATTTGATTTTAATGTTGGTAAATCTATAGTAGAATATTGATTATTAATTGGTAAAAAAAATTGGTTGTTTTCCATATTGAATGATTTATTAATTAACGTTGGTTAATTTATTTTTACTTTTCATAACTGAGCTATTTAAAATAGCTACCTTATTTATCCATTGTATTCAAGGTAATATACATTCGTTTTACCCCTTTTCTACTAATTATTTAATAGTGAATATAATGTTTTATAAAATATTTATAATATTGATAGATAAAGTTTTAAGCTAATAGATAATTCTTATTTATTTTTATATTTAAAAATAAATTAATTTTTTAAGCTTTATAGGGATAAGGGGGATAATTGGTAAATTATATATTATATAATAAAGAACTTACAGATAAGTGAAGAGAATCTAAGATAACATTAGGGAAAATACCTAAAATAATAGTAGGTATTAATAAAGCTATTAATAAATTAAATTCTAATCTAGTTATATCTTGTACTGGTTTTAAATGAGGAGAATATAATCCATAAGATAATCTATTATATAAATAAATAGAATAACAAGCTGAAAATACTATACCTGTTGCACCGATAGCTGCTACTATAGGACTATGATCCCAAATACCAATTAAAGATAATTGTTCACCTAAGAAATTTAAAGATAAAGGTATACCAGTATTAGCTAAAGTAAAGATAAAGAATAAAATAGTGAATACTGGCATATAAGTCACTAAACCTCTCATATAATGAATAATTCTTGTTCCTGTTCTTTCATAAATGATTCCACCTACACATATGAATAATGCTGGAGAAACAAAACCATGTGCTAAAGATAATAATATTGCACCTTCAATACCTTGTATACTGTTAGAGAATAAACCTAAAACAACTACACTCATGTGAGCTATACTTGAATAAGCGATTAAAGATTTAGTATCTTGTTGTACGATAGTAGCTAAAGATGAATAAATTAAAGTAACTACTGCAATAGTTTGAACTAAAGGTCCAAAATAATAGCTTGCATCAGGGAGAAAATTAATTAAAACTCTTATATAACCATAAGTAGCAAATTTTAATATAGTTCCAGCTAATAATATAGATCCAGCTAAAGGACTATCAGCATGAGCTCTATATAACCATCCAGTTAAAGGCCATAATGGAGTTTTAACTGCAAATGCTAAGAAAAATGCTCAGGGTTAGGCCTTTTATCATTTCAGATACAGCTGGCTTATCTTCTCAATATGAATACAATTGGATACTGTTCTGAGAACATGGTACTCATATTTTATTTAGGTGTTAAGCTAAAATCCGTCACCGGTGAACCGGACCATTTCTTAAAATTTCATATAACAATTTTATTGTTACTTAGAAGATCTTGTGGCGTTTGGCCTCTACGCTTTTACAGTGATAGTTTCCAATCATTGACTTAGTTCGACGATATTCTTAAAGTAATTACTTATTCTCACTTTAAGAGGTCTCTCGAGTTTGCCACTCAGAAATAATTCATAGTAATAAAATCATTGTTCTTTAAATTTATTTGGAATCTACACCTATCTTATACATCATACTACTACACATATATGGTATTATTAAAGGTCTAAGTTTTTCCATAGATTTACTTGAAATATAAATAGTAGGTTGATTTCTTTGCATATGTATACTACATTTTAAGTTAAATTTATGTATTAAAATACTTATAATAAATACACACTCTTGAATAGAAAAAGATTGAGTTTGGAGAGTCAGACCTTTATTAACTTTAGTACCATCTCCCATAATCCAATGGGCTAATGCTTCATAAGTTAACATATTATATAAATCTAAAGGCACTACTTTTTTTCCTTCTTGGTAAAACATATTATACCATTCGGTAAAACAAGGATAAACTCTAGTAGCAAACATAATACTGGTAAATTTTTTACCGTTAAGAGATGTTTTAGTTGTAATAGGTAATGATCTACAGTAATGAGAAAGTTTAGTATAAACTAACCAAAGATATTCAAAATTAGTTTGTTTTAGGGCCAATAAAGTTTTACCAGATTTATTTTTATATAACCAACCATCTGACAAAAGAACCCCTAATATTATAGAATGTAGATGCACAGGAATTTGACACATTTCTCTAAGTTTTGAGGTAAAACCTTTATATTTTAGGGTAGAGCCCATAGAAGTAGGAGACAAATAAACTACTAAACTTTTACATTCTCTCCAAATATTTAAAGAGCTATTACTTGGATGAATTAATCTGTTGGTCATGTCTCTCTTGCTGAAGGAGGGTGACAACCATAAAATTTTTTGACTTTCTAAACTTATTTCATTTAATGATATTAATTGGAAATCTGTAGAACCTACATAACTATAAATTTGTAAAATAGCTAATAACATAAATAAAGATCCAGCTAAAGTATATAAAAAGAATAATAAAGCACTTCTTATTCTATTCACACCTGAACCGTATACTATAATAATGATAAATAATACAGGTAATACACTTTCAAAAAAGATATAAAATAAGAATAAGTCTAATACCACAAATAATGCTATTTGTAAAGTTTCTAAGATTAAGAATGAAATTAAAAAGTATTTAACATTTTTGTATATATTTTTATAGTTTGATAATAATGCTATTGGTGTTATAAAGGTTGTCAATAACACATAATATAATGAAATCCCATCTATTCCTATATTAAAATGACAGAAACTTAATTCATTAAATTCTAATATAAATTGATACCCACTTATATTTGAATCAAATTGAACCCATAAAAAAATAGAAATGAATAGATTAATTAAAGATGTTGATAAAGCTATTACTTTCATTCTACCTTCATTTTGAGGATTATTTTCTGGAATGAATAGTAATAACAGAGACCCGATTAAAGGTACAAGTAATAATGATATAAGCATAATTTATTTATTTATTTTAAATTCATTTTTATCTAATGAATTTGAGTATTATTCTCATTTGGTGAAAATATAAAATGATTTAAACTGAATATATTGATTTTAAATAAGAAAGAGTTTAAAATAGATTATAGGAATCTTTTTTTTAAGGGTAATGTTTTGTAGTGTGTTATTAAGATATCGATCCCATAATATTTTTATGTTATCCTAAACAGACTAAATATCAATCAACAATTAATTTTTGTGCAACAATTAATTTAATTTATACTTTATTTATAATGAGTATAAAAAGATACTATAACTCATAGTAATCATAATACCTAAACTTACTAATACAATAAATTCATAAATAATAAAAATTAATTCAAATAAATTTTTCAATTTAAAAATATTAACAAAAAAAAATTAGGGGGGTATAATTGATTATACAGAATAATATATTAATCACAGTTTATTTTTAAGATTGTACTGGTAATATATTAAATGCATGGAAAGGTATAGGACTTTGTACTGTCCATTCTAATGTATTAGCTGTTTGTGCTTCATTATTAAATTCATTTGTAGAAGTAAAGTATGAAGGCACTAACCAAGGATTATTATTAACTGCTTTACCATTAACAAAGATATCGTAAATAATATAACCAAATAATACAGTAGCCACTACTGAGATTAAAGAACCTAAACTAGATACAGCATTCCATCCAGCGAAAGCATCAGGATAATCTGGTATTCTTCTAGGCATTCCAGATATACCTAAGAAATGTTGAGGGAAGAAAGTTAAATTACATTTACACCAAAGTATTTCTACTTGGATTGGACTATATCTTAAATTAAATAAGCTCAAATAACTTTTCTCAATGGAAATAGTTAACCCTTTATCCTGAGAATAAAAATGGAAAGGTTTGTTTTATTTAATTTTCCTTCGTGTAGTCTCTGAGGATCCTACTAACATGTATGGATCTTTGTTTATTGTTTAAAAAAAAATATAAAAACCATTGTGCTTTGGTTTCCTGCTGATTGTCCATTGTAATATCTAAATCATTGTTACTAAGAAGTAGATTTAGCTTTAGGAGTTTCCAGCATATAGAAGGATGTTTACTAATATAAAATTAGGGGGCTAATCTTCATTCTTAAACTTAAAATTTTGTAAAAAAAATTATATAGGGAGCATTTATGAATCAGAGGTTGTAATAGACCATTTTACTCCGTTAATATTAATAGATTTATTGAAATTTTTGGAGATAGTACAAAACCTTATTCTAAAGTGTAATCTAGCACTATTTATTGAAGGAAAAGTAAAATTTGTTCCTTGTTCATCTACCATAGTTAATTTTGTCCCACCATTACCAAATTGAGGTGATAATTTACCCTTTTTACCTTTACTATGATGATCATGTTCCTCATAGTATTTTTTTAAAGCTAAACTCGTTAAAGCTTTTTGCTCATCACTAGCCTTAGTCCCAAATCTAGGATGAAGATTACCAGTATGCAATTTTTTAAGTTTAGCTATGGTTTCGGGGGAGTGTTTAAAACCTTGAGAAGAACCAGCCAATTTTAAAATATTATAATTAGGTTTAAACATATCAAGATAACTTTGTTCTAAACCTAAACATAACTCTTCAACAGGTTCACAATATTGTAAAATTAAAAATACAAAGTTATTAAGACCATATTTGTTTAATGCGTTGTATAAAGGTAAATTAACAGAACCTATGCAGCTTAAATGAACTCTAAATCTTCTGTCTAATTTTATACTACTACCTATATACATATCCCCATTAATTAAATTAAAAAACATATAAACACCAGCCTTATTTTTAATGTTAAGTAATATGTCTGTTTTACTATATTTAATCCCTATAAAAATAACTTTTGCAGAAATGTTATTTAACTTATTTAATATTTGTTTTTGTTTATTGTTTTCGGGTTCAGGTAATTTAGGAGTTGGTGAATTATTCATAATGTTTTCTAAAGTATCATTATCAATATCGTTTAAATCAACATCCTGTTTTTCTCTTTCTACTACATCTGATGGAGAAATAGAACCACTTCTTAATATTTGAATAACCCCTACAAATAATGTCCAGAAGTGAATTTTTCCTAATAATTCATTGTATGTTAAACCTATGATTTTTGGAGTCCAGAAATAGAATCCAGCAAATAGAGCAAATACAGCTCCCATAGATAATACATAATGGAAGTGAGCTACTACGTAGTAAGTATCGTGTAATGCTATATCCATTGATGCATTAGCTAATACTACTCCTGTTAATCCTCCTATTGTGAATAATGCTAAGAATCCTAAAGTAAATAATAAAGGTGTAGTAAATCTTAAACTTCCTCCGTATAATGTAGCTAACCAACTAAAGATTTTAATTCCAGTAGGAACAGCAATTACCATTGTAGCAGCAGTAAAGTATGCTCTAGTATCTACATCTAACCCAACAGCGAACATGTGGTGCAAATTTCCTAATAGTTTTATAATGTCCTAAGACATTTTATTAGAACTATTCTCACGAATAGGATTGGACTATATCTTTATCTTGTCATTTGTGTGTAAGGTTTAAGGTTTAGCAGAACCTGTTTTATTGGTTAGAGAATTATTAATGTTAATTGTTTTTTTTATTGCGCGTACTCTTTCTATACCTTGCGTAGTTAAATGTTCTTTATTTATCACCATTTTATACACTTTAAACCAGTATGCATATGATATTGATTTCTTACTTTTAAGTGGAAATGAGCTAAAATAAGAATTAACAGAAGATAGCCCTATAAATGTATCACAATAAAATCGATACATATCTTTACTTCGAACAATAACTTTACCATAACCAAATAGATCACGAATAAATGTAAGAATATAAAGAGAATTTTTTTGATCAAGTAGGAATCGAGGACTAACACGGTAACCACTTACTGTATTATCACGTTTAGTAATGGATACATTAAAACAACCTTCTGCATCAGTAAATCCAGATAGCCAAGCATTAGTTAGACTAGGTTTAAATAGAATAGTTATTAGAGTAATAGTAGAACATAGTCCATAGATTTTTGAAGTTGGTGTTGACAGTTTTAAATTAATATCTGTAAGCCATTTACCTAATTGTGTTACTCGATGCATAATACACAGATTCCCATTAAATATAAGTGCTAGAAGAAGTACTCCTTTAAGGTCTTCTACTATATATCGATAATATACTGTTCCCCCAGTATCAATTTTACGAACTGTACCAAAATTTAGAGTATTTTTGACGTGATTAAGAATAAATTCTTCTTTTTGTGTTAGGACAAAACGTAACCGTCCTTTATTATTAAGTATAGCTCCATCCCCTTCTGCAAACCCTACAAACCATGATAACCAATGGTCTGATATTTTACTAGTAAAACCTAGTTCACTATAAAATTTATGAAACGTATTAAAATTTTGACAAGATATCTCGCATATAGTCTCTGAGGAACTCATATTTCTAGTAAAGTTACGATTTCCTGCTGATTGAGTATAACTACTTAGATTTTTACAACTAAAGGTACCAAGTAGCGTAAAACTGTCCCAGCATACAGCGAGATTTGTTACTCCTACCTCACGGTAAGAGAGAGCCACCAATTCTTCTATTTGCAATGAAGAAAAAAAGAAACTCCATACTAAGAAACCTAAAATTCCAATAGAGAACATAGCATAAACCATTCCTAAATACAATAATTTACCGCATTAATTAAAATGCCGGTTATATTGGACTGTCTCTTTTTCTAACTGTCTAAATTGTTGGTTGCTTCCCATCGTTTAACAAAACTGATAAACCTTCGACCTAGAACTGAATCCTCTGGAGCTTTAAGAGCACCAATTGAAGATAGATAATAAAAATGCTTTACCAAACCAAATTTTTTGTTTTTGGCAGAGACACAATTGTTCCAGTGAAAGTAATTATCAATTAGATTAAGAACATCTATTTTTTTAGATACTGTCCATTTAAAAGCAGTAGCATTCTTGTTAGAAGATCGTACCACTCCACCATAAACAGGAACTAAAAAATCGGGTAATTCTCTACCTTTTTGTGTAACAGTGATAAAAACTTGCATTGATTGTTTATTGAAGTATACGCTACCATCTGTATCAAATAAACCTGAAAGATATGCACTATCATATTTAAATTCAACTAAAGGTATAGTTTCTACATTATAGAGATTACAAACCTTTTTAAATTGAAGTAAACGTACAGGATTTTGAATTAGACCATTTACATCTTTAATGACTTGTTGAATTCCAGCCATATGATGTAATCGAAAACGTACAGCTTTAGCATGTGAAGTAGCTTTTACAGAACCTCCATATCGTTGTTTAATTTTATAAAGACAAGCAATATCACGAGGTCCCATTACTACAGAAAGTTCAACATAACCTTTCTTAGAAATATAAAAATTTCCATCACCATCAATAACACCAGCAATCCATTGACGAACTTTTAAATCAGTATCGCCATTCCCTTTATTATGTTCATTTTTAGAACATAGACAAGTAGAAAACATACGTACAGTCTCTGAGGTTCCTACTAACATGCTTGGATCTTCATTATTAACATTTAATAAATATAAGATCAACTGTGCGTTGGTTACCTGCGGATTAGAGAGTACTGAATAGATTATTACTAAAAATACTATTGTAGTTACGAAAAATCGTTTACCTTTAGTACTAAACAGAATAGCCTCTCCTTCCTGCATATAGTATGTTGCGATATAATAACATCGGGAAAAAATGTTGATATAAGGGCCATTCATAAGAATTGTTTGACCAAAGATTGGTTTACCTGAGAATGTAGACACAACATGACTTACAATACCGAATCCAGGGATAATTAAGATATAACAAAAATTTTGATTCATCGAATAGTTAAAATAATCTATTCATCCCCTTGAAGAGGAGCATGAATACTCAAGAACTTACGTCCTTGTTAGGACTCTATCTTAAACTGTAGCATCACTTAACCTATCCATTGTATTTTTTAATTTAATCAATTTATCTTGACCATTTTCGGTCAAATGATTTTTATTTTGAATTATTAAATATGCTTTTCTCCACTTTAAATAGTTTATATGTTTACTAGATAATAAATGATACTTATCAAAATAATTAATGACATTTTTAGCGGAACCAAAACTGGTTGAACCATAGAAATAAGTGTCTTGACTTTTTCTATAGCCAATATTACCCCCTAAAAAATCTTTAATTAATAATAATACTTCTTTATTTTTTTGATCGATTTGAAAGTTTAAGCTTACTTCAACTTTATTATTTCGATTAAGTATTTTTATTTGAAAACTAGATTCTGCTTCAGAAAAACCTGCTAACCAGTGGTTTTTTAAATCTTTATTTAAATTTAATTTAAATTCAATTTCTTTTTTAAAATCGGCATAACTACTATGATTTAGTATATTTTGAATTATTTGATTATATTTAATCTCAGTTACCAATTTTCCATTGACCAAACGGATTACTTTTTCTATTCCCTTTTTAGCTGATATAACAAGAAGAAAAGCATTTTTATCTTTCACTTGCTTAACACTTCCAAAACCTAACCTATTTTTTATATAATAAGCTAAGGAAGCATCCAAGAAATGAAATACAATGACAAGTTGTTGTGTACTATTAAAATGACCATTCCCTTCTATCAAACCGGCTAAATAATGACCAAATGATTCATCATTAACCGGTTTTAAATGTTTAGGAACATGATCAGAAATAAGTTTCACATTTTCTGTTTTGACTACAGTTTCGTTGCGTATAGTCTCTGAGGTTCCATTTTGATTAACAAAACTGTTACCTGCTGATTGACTCCATTGTTTTAACCCTTTTACTGTATCATTTAAGATGGAGTGTTTAAAACTAAATAGCGGAGTGATCCCAGCATACAGCAACGTTAAGAAGCCCATATCTTTAACTTCTGGGTGTCCAAAGAACCCATTCCCTAAAGCCCCAGATTTATTATTTATTAACTCTCTCTTGGGACCCATGTACTACTGATTAATCTCATAAAGAGCACAGTAGCCTTGTGTTAGATAGGGAACCGACTGTACATTAAGCATCGTTTCAGATACCCACAAGTGACCCAGTCTGTAGCGATAGTTTAGACTACCGACGGTCTTGGTACGAGTATACGTTGACCGTATTCACTTGTGTCGCCAATGAACGATTGTTCATCCTTACGCCTGTCGGGGTAAGCATACTTAAAGGCTGTTTTTCTCTAAAGATTGCACCAGCCAGTATAGTGTAGTATGGACTAGAATAGTGGTATACCTTGTATTCACTCTAACCGGTCTTTAAATATATACAATAGACACTTGCCTATTAGAGTTTCACAACTTGTCTAACTGCCTCTTGCGGAGGAAGAGAAATTACATTGAACCACATCCTTTATTCCCGTTGGGTTGTACACTAATTTATCTTGTTAATAGTAGCTGCTTTGGCTTTAAGTACAGCTCTAGACGCTGGTGAGAGATGTTCCCCTTTAAGGAGAGATGCATGAACCTCTCCCCAGAGTTGGTACGATTTAGCTTTTTTGGTACATAGAGGATGAGTTTCAAAATATTTAAAAACTTGTTCCACGTTACGGGCACCATTGACAACTAATTCGTTTACACCTGGTTTTGAATGTTTATGTACGACTCCCCCAATAAGTGTAGTAATGTGTGTTAATACAGTGAGATTGGCTTCCCCTAGTTGTGCTAGAAGAAATCGGAATCGGTATGCTTTTGAGTTACCTAGTAGTGAACAGTTAAAGCAACCTTCAGCATCTGTAAACCCTGATAACCAAAAATCGTGGATAGTAGAAATAATCAATGATGGAATAAATTCTACAGCTTGACCTCGTGATCGTTTGTTAAAGGCTTCAAGAAATAGAGCAAAGCTAGATTGTTTTATTGGAAAAACTAGATTACCATTAAATAGAGCAACTAGCAGTGCTACACTGGCGATGTCTTCTACTATAAACCGACTAGTTCGTGGTCCTTGTTTGTTTATTCGACCAAAACCTAGAGTTCGCTGAATATACTCAAGAACTTGAATATCAAGGGTACTTTGGGTTATCACAAAAATAGTTGTTCCACGACTGTTGACTGTAAAGCAACCGTCCCCTTCTGTGAATCCCACCAGCCATTCTAGGAAATATTGACTCGGGGCATAAGCGTTAGGAAAACGTTTGTCATAGAGTGTGTAAAATGTACCAAAACGGAAGGGCGAAGCCGAATCCTTAGCTACTACAGGAATAGTGTACAATGTTGTTGTTGAGAATAAGTGTTGATATAAGATTGGATCACCACCTCCAGCTGGATCATAGAAACTAGTATTAAAGTTTCTATCTGTTAATAACATTGTAATTGCCAAAAAATCTTGATATACGAGACTACGTCCCATGAACACTAACCATATATTAATTGTATTCTTAAAAATATTTTAAAAATATTTAGAGTATATACTCTTCTATTCACATAGAAGTTGGGAATAAATCTTAATAATCTAAGTTGTAAAATTTGTTTAAATGATTCCAAGTAAAAACAGTTCTCTTATCATTCATTTCTGATTTTAGAGATAAAATATTATTTGTATTTTCCTGAGAGTATTTGAATCTAGAATTAAATAGTTTAAGAAGTTCCCCCCAATTTTTATAATCTAAGAATTTAGAACCAAATAAAGGAAATTCGTTTAAGTAACTTATTAATGTTAAGTTACTTTCTAAATTTGTAGTTCTAAGTCTATATTGAGGATGTGATGTATTTTCTCTAAAATTTTTAAGAGAAACATTTAAAAACTTAGCAATGATATTTAAAAATAGTTCATTACTATTACCTAAATGATCTTTTTGTCTTTGACTTAATTCAAATTTACATTCAACTTTAGGATAATTACCTGTAAAACTAGTTCTTACACTAAAATGACCATCTGATTCAATGAATCCAGATAACCAGGCATTTTTATTTAAGAGTAAAGTATTTAAAGGCAATTTACTTAAATTTAATTGTGGGTTTTTATTATTAAGCCAATCTATTAAATTATAAAGAGAATTAATTTTAGGTGTTTTCATCATTCCATTTAATAAATTAACTAAATTTAAAATTCCTTTTTTATCGTTAATACAAAGAAGATAGGCATTTACACCTTTTTTACTTATTAATGAACCAAAACCTAAATTTTTTTGTATTAGTAAAGCCAAAGGTAAATCTTTTTTATGAAATACTATTTGAATAGAAGGATAATTAAGTTTACCTTTAGGTGATCTTTCAGTTTTAGGTACAATAATAGTACCATCACCTTCAATTAACCCAGTTAAATAACTTATAAAATTACTATTTTTACTAGGTTTTAACAAGATACTATTACAACAGATTATTTCTGGCGTATATTCTCTGAGGATCCCTAAAATATTCAAATAAATTAAGTTTCCTGCTGATTGACTTTCCCCTATTAAATTAAGAAAGTGTTTCCAGCATATAGTCAGATTTAAAGCCGGCGCAATACAAAATTCACCGGCTAATACTGGTAATGATAATAATAATAGTATTGCAGTAATAAATATTGCCCATACAAATAATGGTAATTTGTGTAAACTCATTCCATTAGTTCTCATATTAAGTACAGTAGTAATGACCTTGCTTAATAATTAATTTCTTAATTAAAGTGGACTATATCTTCAGCGTTTATAATTTTTTATTTTAATTATAAATATAAATTAAAACGGTGTCTAACGTATAGTCTCTGAGGATCCTACTCTCTTTTGAAAGATTTGGTTTCCTGCTGATTGCCCATTGTAACATCTTTAAGATTTTGACTATTTTTTAGATGAGTACTTAAAGCTTTAGGGGGTTCCAGCATATAGTTAGAAATTTTATATCAACCCCAATTAACCAATAAGATTACACATATTTATACATATTTAAAAATATAACCATGATAACTTTTACCTGTATCTATGTATTTAACCAATGTTGTTTGGGTAGCGGTAAGTCCTTTACTTCTTAAATGTTCTACACATTTCCCAATACTAAAAAACAGCATATTTCGACTGTCTCCTTTTATTTCCTTTGAATAAGTATTATTATCTAAACACATTAATACAGTTTTACTTAAACTATTTAAAGGCTTATTTATATTAAATAATTTTCTATCTTTTTCTAACTGTAAAGCTAATTCTAATATAGAGAATTCCCTAACTTTAACATTTAATATAGGTTCCCTAGAAAAAAGATATTTACCTAAATAATAAGAACCATTTTTTAAATGTTTAGAAAAAGTAAAATGACTAATATTAAGATTTATTATAAAATCTTTTTGTTGTGTAGAAGAATAATACAATATGGTTTTATCTCTATTATACATGAACAGTGGTTTAGCATTAGAACCACTAGGATTATTAGCTACTCTAACAGTATTTAAATTAAAACTAGGATCTAATAAATAATATTGCTCTAATACTATTTCAGATCTAAACTTATAAGTATCTACCAAAGGTATAACTTCTAAAGTAAAATTAGATAATTTATCTTTTAATAGTAGTGGTACAAATTTACCTATTGGTTTATGTGTATAATTTAGATAACCAGATAATCTGATTGCTAATTGTGAAGAGGATCCAACATATTTTGCCCCAGTTATTTTATGTGTAAAAATGTAAACACCAGGTATCTGTATTTTACTAGAAGGTGAACCAATATTATCTTTAAAAATTTTTTTTGATTCATTAGTATCTAAGTTTTTTATAAGTATACTTGGTACATTTATTAATCTATTTAATATTACTTCACTAATTGAAATATTACAATAAGCTAATATTTCATTAATTACTTTAAAATTAACAGGTTTCTGACTTTTAACTTGTTCAATTGCTAATTTATGAGAAAATTGGATTTGTCCTTTTCTTCCTAAAATGGTTTTCCAATGTTCTTTATCAATTTTAGTCATTGAATTACAATTACTAGTAAAATTAGAAATATTGGTAAAATTAAAATTTATTGGTTTTTTATTTTTTAAAAACAAATATGTAAACGACATAAATACATCGTAATCGGAAAGGTTAATGTTACTTGAGTTGATAGCTCCTAATAAAGAAGATACCCCAGCTAAGTGTAAACTGAAGATAGCTAAATCAACAGATGCTCCAGAGTGTGATTGGATACCAGCTAAAGGTGGATAACAATTATTGTTGGTAATCTCATAAATTTTATTAAAAATTTACTATCATTACTCGCTTTAGTTTTAACTAAAGATCGGACTATTTCTTCATTCTTCCTATTAAACTTGTGTCAGTAACTGTATTTTTGTTTGCTCATGTTTAATATAACACTATATTTAACTAGAAACCTAAGCCATACTAAGTCATTATTAACTTAAGGGGAATTTAATAATATTTGATTTAATGTTTTAATTTTGACCTTATTTTTTGAAGTTTGGTAAAATCACCTTTATGTTTTACATAAGATCTGGCCCAAACTCTATATTCAAAGGATTTAATTCCTTTCATAGTTCCATTAAAATATTTAATGATATTTTGAATTGCTCTAGAGTTTGTAGTTTCAATCGTATTAGATGAATTTTTAAAATTAGTTTTTATTCCTAGAATACGTTCTATAGCATATAAAACTATTGAACATAAAATTTTAATCATTTTAAAACCATGAACTATTTTATCTTTAGAAGAATTTATTAAATAAAAACTTCCTTTTGCTTCAGTAAATCCTATTAACCATGCTTTGGATATTACCCTTTTAGCATCTTTAGTTTCAGATACTTTGTTATTAACTATTTCCCAAGCTGGAGAAAGATAACTTTTAGAAGGTACTTTTTTAACCAAAGCAAACATTAATTCATCTTGTTTAACTTTAGTTAGATTAATATCTTCTAATATTGTATAACCCTCCTTAAATTTCGAATAGTCAAAATACTTAGTAGTTAATAAAGGATATTTATCAAATATGGGAAATATATGAATTTTTATTTTTTTATTATCTGTAATTTTATAATAAAAATGATTAGTTTTAGATTTTTTAATTACACCTACTCCTAATCGTTTTTTAATAAAATATAACATTCTCTTGTTAGATTCATGTTGAAATAATTTAAAAACTAAAGACCATTCCCCATTTTTAGAAACTATTTGAAATGTTCCTTCTGCATCTGTAATTCCTACTAACCATTGATAAAATAATTCATCATTATCATTTAATGTTTGTTTTATTATATTAATTTTCCTGCGACAAATAGCTCTAGAAGAATGCTCTACGTTAAGTCTCTGATGGGTAGTTAATTTTACCCAGGCGAATTGTCCCCGTGCATATAACATTGTTACCACTCCATTTAAATTATAGAATAGGTAGTTAATTACGTTGAGGTATTTAAACTTCAATAAAGAAACATTTAATAAAACATAATGATTAAATTTATGTATTATATTATAAACCAATGTTGATGTTGTACACGATTTTCTATTTCCAATAATTAATAATATAGAACTTTTGCTAATTTTGTTTATAAAATTATATACTAGAACATAATCATCTATACCGGTATATAATTCAGAACAAATATATAAATTAATTAATTTCATTAATAATAATAATACTATAAAAAAGACTAATAAAAAATTAATAAACTTAGTATTATATTCATTGCTTTTCTGTAAAAATTTATTTAAGTAATGAAATTTAGTAGGCATATATTTATTTAAAATTTTTGAAATAAAATCTTTAAATATGTGACTCAAATATCTATTAAATACTAATAGTATTACAGTTATTAAAACTATTAGTTCTAATAAATTTAATGTTACTAAATTAAGCAATAAATCAACTAAAGGAATTGATTGATCACCATTTTCTAATGCACTATTAATCATATTACTGTCGGGTGATGGTACTCTTTCAATATCCGGATCCCCATAAGGATGATTTTTAATAGCTTCACTAGCATTTAAATTTTTAGATATAGCTCCTCCAGCTTGTATACCTACAGTTACTGCTCCACTTGTTGCACCTGCTGCTACAACAGCTGCAGCAATTCTCTGTGCAGGTGGTAATGGCATATGTTTAATCACTGTAGCACCTACAGCACCTCCTGCACTAGCAGCACCCATATTAGTCAACATATTTGAAGTAGCATCACCAACAGCTTTAACCAAAACATCTATAGGATCTTTAGGTAATTTAACCTCATAATATTTCCCATCTTTATTATTAATATCATTTTTACTGTTATCGTCATTATGATCTTTATTATTGTCATTAACATCATTATTATCTTCATCATCACTATCACAAAAGATGGTATTAAATAAATAAAAATCAAAATAAACAGCTATCATAATGGCAAAATAAAAACAAACATTATATACAACAAATTTTTGTAATAATCTAATGAAAATATTTTTAGAAAAATTTAATTTATTATATACAAAATTAAAAACAAGAAATGAAATAATAAATGAAATAATTACCGGCGGTAACTGACCTAACTGATCTAAAGAGAATTGAGAAAAAAATAAATAAATTAAAACAATAATAATAATAACTGAAATAATTTTTAAAAAGGTCTGTCTCCTTTTGTTGTTGTTATTACTATTCGGTAAATTAGAATTAGTATTAGTATTATTACTATTATTAGTATTAGATTGTGTACTCACCCATTTAGAAAATTTTAAATTGAAACTTCTTCGCATCAAGTAGAGTTTAAATTTAATTACATTACTGTAATAAGACAGCTTATCCTTAACTGTCCATCCTGTCCCAGCTCCATTTTCAACTAAAGCACTTAATAATAATAAAATTAATGAAGGAGGTAATAACCAGAATGAGATATTATTTAATCTCGGGAAAGCCATATCAGGGGCTCCCACTTGAACTGGTAATAAATAGTTACCAAAACCTCCTACTAAAGCAGGCATACTTTTTTCCTCCCCTTTCGGGTTTATAAGGTTTGGACTATATCTTTATCCTGTAAAGGATATCTCGCGTGTAGTCTCTGAGGATCCTACTCCATATAAAATTTTAATTTATAGTTTGGTTTCCTGCTGATTGCCCAATTTATATTTTGTTACTGTGTCCTACCTTTAAGTAGGCTTAGTAAATATAACTCTAAGGGTATCCCAGCATATAGCGAGAAGAAAGACTTATATTCCTATATATCCCGGCCATGCCTTTGATTATTATACCTAAAGAATAAATAACATTTTAAGTTAATATTGTAAATTTCCACTGATTTCGATATAAACCTTTAGATCTCCCTAAAATATAATTTCTTATTGTACCTCTATCCCCCTTTAAATGTCTAGATAATTCACCTATACTTGAAAAGGTACGATTTAAATTTTTGTTGTTTATATTTTCAGCTAAGATTTGTTTACTCTTAGGTTGTTTTGGTTTATATTCAGATCTAACTGTTTTAATTAATAAAATAAATTCTTCAGTACTTAATAATGACTTATCTGAAAATTCAGAGATAATATCTAAAGAAAAAAAAAATCTATTTAAATATAAATTCCCATTTGTTAAACAATTTGTTAAAGAAACATGGTGAATACCTATATTTTGATATAACCATTCTTTAGATTCTGAAAGATATATAAGTGATTGAGTTTTAGTATCATACATATATATTACAGTTCCACGTAATGTTCTTAATATTTCACGTGCTTTTAAAGTCATAGGTGTATGATATCCATTATAACCACCTGCAACTAAATCAACATTAAGGTTAGGTGAAAGAGAATCAATAAAATATTGTTCTAATTCAATAACTTGTTCCCACGTAAAATGCTCTTCTAATATAAATAAAGTTAATTTGACTTGACTAAAACCATATTTATTAAAATATCTTATCACTTTTCTATCTGCTTTACTCAAAATAGAAGGCATAAAATAAGAACAAACTCTATTATAAAGATTTATAGAACTACCTACATATTTCATGTTTAAACTTTCTATCTCAAATAGATAAACACCTTTAGATTTTTTGGCTACTTTAGCTATTTGAGTACGATTATGATAAGGATCTAAAATCTCTACTTTTTTATGAGGATGATTAAAACCCTTTTTGTTATTATTTTGACCTATAGATTTATTTTTAATTACTTCATTCTTCATATCTGTTTTTAAAGGATTATTTAAACTAGGGAAATGAGTATAACTAAATGTTATTAATTTAGGCCAATAATATTTGACCATAAAGAAGATCATTATAAAGGCATGTGCAGTAATGATCACATTAAATAATTGATGGTCCCCTTGTAAAACTTGCACTCCAGGTGCTGATAATTCTAATCTAATTAATACAGAAAATGCAGTACCTATCATACCAGCAAAAACTGAGAAAATTAAATAAAGAGTACCTATCTCTTTAGCATTGGTAGAAGATAGCCAATTATTCAT